GGGCGTTATGCATCAAATGACTATGGTTGAATGATGCCGGCGTATCAGAACTAATATCTGGGAAATGCCTCCCGAACCGACTGATCGCCTCCCGAGCTGTCGGTTACCCTCATGTACGTTCCCGATTAGGCTCTGCCAACCTAGCATGTCCGAACGAATGATGGATTCCTGGCTTGCTAGTCGATGCCTCGATAAGCGCCGTTGCTATCGCTCCGTTTCCCTCGTTCGTCGGCGCCCCGGGCGGCATATCCTCTTTTCCTCCGCAGGCGCCCCGCCGCACCATCCCTCCCCCGTTACACGGATGGTACTACGGGTGGTAATAGGCGACGTTTTACTTGCCCCAGCCCGGCCGGCGGATCATGAGCCGCCCCTGCCTTTGATAAATGCGGATCTCCCCAGGTAGGATTCGAACCTACGACCGATCGGTTAACAGCCGACCGCTCTACCACTGAGCCACTGAGGAGCCATGTGGGAAGTCAATTCTCACATATATGATTCCCGATCCGGTTAGGAAAGGGATTCATTAATCCGAGTCAAATCAACTCCGCGGGGGGTACATGAACAGGTTCCATAAAGGCCCTTCCCACACCGCCGAGCTTTCTTCAGAACCCCGACTTCGCATTCCGCTTGCCTTTATTATACGGTGGGGAGGCAGCGATAGCAATCCCCGCCTCCAAGGAAAGTATGAGGTACGCGGGGGAGGGGTCGCAGATGGGGAAAAGGCGAATTCCTTCGCGGTAGTAACAAGATTTCTGTCGAAATATCGATAGGATGGTGCTGCTTAAGCACCCTCCATGCAACACGCGGGGTTTCCTACTACTACTACTTCTTCTTCCTTGGCGGAATGAAATCAATCATCGCGAAGAGTCCCGCCGCTGCTGCGCATGGGAAGCCGCAATCGACGTTCACGCGGGATTGCAAGAAATCTCGTTCATTCGAAGAGGAGAAATGCATGTGTGAAGCAGGATGTGGTTATCCGCCCGCCATAAAGGGTAAATCATGTATCCCCCTCCCTACATGAACGGGAAACGATTCTGTCGAGGGCAACCCCCTCTTTCCTTGAGCGCCAAACCCGCGGCGCAGGCAAGACAGTTTCGGTTCAACCTACTGACCGATCAATTCTATCTCTCAAACCGTTGCTACTGCGGATCTCCCGCGACGCGAGGTTCTGGTGACGGATATAATTGATCTATGTCTTATCCTATCAATTGGATACGGAAATGATTGGGGAACGGAACCGTAAGAGGGACTGGTAAGAGCAACTATTCGTATTGTAGACGGATTCCGTTCCATCCCTTACTCAGGCCGAAACAAATGTCCACCCCCAAACGCCGGATGGGACATTCGTTTCGCAACACGATCGGATGGTTGGTGCTAGCTGCCTCTATGGAACCCCGTACACGTGATTTGAAACAAAGGAGTTTCCACGTCTCGTCACAGAGGACCCCGCGTTAAAATAGTACGTCGACCAGGAAGGTCACCAGGATCGACCCAGAAGAAGCCCAATAAAAAGCCTAGTTATGCAAACCAATCCACTTCCACCACGAAAGCCCCTCAATATCGTATTCGTTTGGAGGAGAAGCAGCGGTTGCGTCTCCATTATGGACTAACCGAACAACAATTACTTCGATACGTTCGTATCGCCAGGAGGGCAAAGGGTCCAACGGGCCAAGTATCATTACAATCACCTGAAACGCGTTCAGACAACATCGCTTCTCGATTGGGTATGGCTCCCACCGTTCCCGGGGCGAGGCAGTTAGTTACTCACAAGCATGTTTTAGTCAATGATCATGCGGTAAATACACCGAGCCATCGCCGCAAACCCACAGATGTTACTGCTGTTAAGCAACCGCCGGGGTGCCGAGGCGGCGCAGGGAATTCCCTTAATCGAATTGGGGAGCAAGAGGATTCAACTCCCCACCCACGTGCGAGATCAGCAGTTCAACTAATGGATCGTAAATGGATTGATCCGAATATAAACGAATTGCTAGTCGTGGAATATCATCCTCGCCAAGCCCAGTGAATCGAATATGTGTACGTGCTCGGCGGCGCGAAACGTTATCATGATGAATCGTATTTGTCCCGCTTCTCGCCCCGCCCGAACGATTCACCATCGCTCATTGATTGGGTATTGCGTCCGACAAGCGCCAGCAGGATCCATATTATGCTCCGCGTTACGCGTAGAAGCGGCACGCGCGGGTGAATGATCGGAGTTGCATTTTCCGCCGCATGGCAGCAGTGGTTCCGCCGGGTCCTGGCAAAGGGACGGGCGGCCTCTTCGTCGCGGGGGGCCAAATGACAATAAATAATAAGGGGAGATGCGGTTCGACCATCCGTATCAAAATCTCCCGCCGCGACTACCAATAGATGCTACATGCATGCGGGATACCCTGCCGAATCCTCTTGGTCCCGAGTTGGACAGAGATGGATTTGGGGGGGCCGCCCTCGTAGCTAGTAGGCAGAGGTTTGCATGGCGCCGCGATGCGCCCCTCCGGTGCCGCGCGGCAGACAAGACATTTTATAACATGTTTGTCCGTTGCTTAGCTATAATAACATTTGACAAGCGGAACCTGTCCCTCTTTAATACCGCTGATCATTGCGGAGTGGCAGTAGATACATCCGCCGGACCCCTCTGGCGAGCGCCCCGGCGTAGAAGCGGATGGAAGGGGAGATATGTTAGAACCACCCTTTCGTGCAGGGCATCGGGGAGGCATGCATCATCCCTTCTGTCTTGCCTCGAAAAGCTTTGTTGCTGCGGTCAATCGCGAACGGAAGGGATTTAGTGATATCGATGCGCTGCTAGTACACCTTCCTCTTCCAGCAACAGCAGCCAAGGGATTTCCTGCTAACTAACCCGAACGTAAGCCAATTCAATCGCCATGATATACGCTCGCTGCCGTGCACGAGACTGACTCCGCGGCTGATTCCTCTTCGCCGCCCCTTGACCAACGGGCGGATCGATGTGATTGTTTAATACCCATCGAATGATCCGGCGGGGCGGCCGGCTAGAGGGACGGATCCCCGGCAATCCCTAGGGTTACTAAGAGAGGTAATAAGGATTGTTCCAAAGATATATTACCTGCTCTCTCCGTCCCCAGGGGGGGGACACCGCTGGATCAATCGATGATCGACAAGTGAGATCACGGATCCTCCTCCGAGTTAACATGCAATTGGAATGTCTCGAAACCGTTTCCTCGGCCGGAAGGGGGGGGGGCGTGATATATCTAATGTTCGCGGTGTGCCGCACCGGAATGAACATCCGTCGGTCGACGGACCACCCATTATTCCTCCGGCCTCCCCTTACCCACCGGATCTCCCTCCTCCCCATCGATTGTCAATGGAGCTACCGCTGGATCCACTAGAAGGATCATAGCTTGCCACGCCCGGGTCCCGAAGGAACGATAATTTCATTGATAGGACCCCCACCGTTGTGGCGGATGTTTCATCGCGAGCAATTCCGATTGCTAGACGAGGGAGAGAAGCATCCACCTATCACAGAGATGGTGTGATCCGATTTTCGACTCCGATGCGGGGGGGGCGAGAGAGATAGATATCCGATTGCGCAGGACCTGCGCTTGGTGAAGGTGAGTTCGATCATTCGGATGAAACAAGTCCCTCCGTCGTGTATCCTCGATCGGTGCTGCCCTAGATATCCCCGCGCCCGAATTACGGCGACGTCAACAAGCAAGGGATAGAAAGCCACGACGAGTGAAGGGGAAGGAGTAGCTTCTCCGAAGCTCCCCGCCCCTCCACGGACGGGTGCGCATGAAGGGAAAGGGGAGGAACACCACATGCGAGAAGTCGACAGCACAAAGGCTTCGTTCGCGACAGTTCGTATGAATTATTACACCATGCTTGAGCCAATAACGAATGCACGGTCGGGACAGCAAGCCTCCATCCCGCTCGTGCTTTGGACGCCCGTATAACCATCGAAGATTGTCGAAGCGGTGAACCCTACGCGGTATTCCGAGGTGCCAGGGACGGAGGAATTGCCGGGATTCGCATTACCGACAGTGCAATAGATAATGAGATACTCACTTGATTCATAGGGATGACTTCTTGCAGGAGGGATGGCTGGAGATCCGTGATGTGGGGGCAGCAGCCCTTGCCGACGATCCGTGGTGCGTGGTGACATCGTCGGGACCTCAACAATGTCTTCACGAAACGAACCCGACGACCTATCACTGCTACGTGCTATGCAAAAGGAGCCGTATGAAGCGGGAATTTCATGTACGGTTCTGAAACGGAGTTTCGTCTTGCTCGTTGGAGGAACAACCGTAACGAATGTCGGCTCAGCCCGTGGGGGAATATGCGGAAGCTTCACGGAATCATTATGAGGCCGCGCGCCCAGAAACCGATCCCTATGATAGAAGTTATATACCATATAACATAGGTCCCGTTCACGCGAGTAGTGGAGAACATGCCAGGGCTTTGGATCATTACTTTCAGGCTTTGAGACGAAATCCTTCTCTGCCGCAGGCCCTCAATAATACGGCCGTGACCTGTCATTACGTGCGGCTACCTGGACCGCATGACCCAGCGGTCGATAATCACCGGGAAAACGAGGGGCCCCCGCGAATTTACCATCCAGTAATGATTGCTCTTACTAGCCGCGGAGGGATACCCTCCTTTAGAGCCGCCCGGGCCCGGGGGGGTTCGAAAGCCTATATTACGTAGTCTACGGATAGCACTAATAAATCGGTATTGATTGGTGGGTCGTGCGCCGCTAGGATCGATCGCTAGAAATCCGGGCCGGTACGAGAGAATCCGCTTCTGGAAGTGAAAGAATCGACTCGCGTAACGTAGTTAGATCGATTCCGGAATCCGTCGGGCAGCGGCGCGGCATTGGGTCCCAAAGAAGTTAGGTGTGTGGGGTTATTATACGTATTTGCGGTAAGATAGTTACTGTCGTAGGCGGCGACGCGGCACCTCTAAATCGAAAAAATAAATGGTATTGACGTTATTGGTTCTTCTAGTTCCGCTCTACGTCGCATCGCCCCATCAGTAGGAGGAAGGGTAAGATTTGGTTCCCCCTCCGAGGGGGTTCAATCAGAAACCGATCCCGTCGACCCTTCTTTACCCGGTGACTCCCGTTTTGCCGGGCAGGCAAGCAGGTGCACGAATCTGCGGAAGGAAATTGGAAGTTCTCGCCGCAAACAATTTTCTTTTTTCGATGGTTACACGAATGACGATCTTCGTATGCAACGCGCGGGGCGGCCCCCGGAAGCAGTAACCGGACGGGGAAGAAGAGTTGGTGGAGCCGTATGAAACGATCAATTTTCCAGTACGGCTCCCAGGGAAGGAACCTTCCCGATGTGAAGACACCTATCCCGCCCGAGGTGAACGAGCCATTCGCCAAGGAGATCTTGAAACTTCCGAGGCTCGGTTTGATAGGGCTGCCGATTATTGGAAACAAGCCGTGCTGCTCGCTCCAAACAATTACATCGAAGCGCAGAATCGGTTGAAGGTGACGGGACGTTTTGTGGACCAGTGGCATTATTATGCGTATCGGATCAGTCTGCGCAGAGTGGGCTGGGCATCACCCCCCCCCCCCCCTTAGCACCTCCTCGTACCGACTGGTTGGCGGAACTGATGGAATGTAAATAGTCGTGACGGCGGCACGGCACGGCACGGCACGCCGAGTCTTGCGCGAGGGACCCAAGGAGACTGTTCGTTTTCCCCCCTTGCGCCGCGAACATATGGAGATTGTTTTACGTATTGTGGAGCACTCGTCAATCCTGTGCTTCCGCTCGTTGCTGCTCGGACCCCCGACGTGACATAGAAGAGGGTGCCCCCGCGATCGGGTAGCGCGAAAGCCCCCTGCATATCTACCCACTATCGGTGGACTAATTACTACTTGTCACTACGTACCGATGGTCCGATGCGCAGTACAAATGGAACACGATTATGCGCCCCCGCTCTTTTTGCTACAACCCGTGCGGAACCGCCGTCATCACGTGGTGTCGCAGACCCGCGGGAGGCGCATGAGTGGCATAGGGTGGTGCATTGGCGCCGGGCGAGTACCGAGGCATTGTATCCGACGAATCGATAGGTTGAGGTGATAGGCTATGGCGAGTTATTGGAATCGATCGGGCCGCCTGCCTATCAGATATACGACGAATATTGCAAAGGGCGCGCGTGGAAGGGCGACGGGCACCCCGAGTAGTGGTCCCTTGGGCGCCCTCAGGGCGTGCCATAATGAAATCGAATACCCGCCCGAGCTCCCGTATTTATTATAGCTGCTCCGGTCTTGGACGAATGAGTGAGGAATGTAATAAAGGGGGAATCCCGGAACCCGCGGGGGTTCACTAATCACTATCGGCGGGTCCCCCCCGCGCCTTACCCGGAAAGGGGAGAACCCTGACGACTATCCGTCCGGCGGAACCAAGAACCAGAATTGCTGTGGAAATGGATCCCGTGAATACCTCTTTCAAAGAATGGTCCAAACCCGGCCACTCCTCGCGAACCCTGGCTAAGGGCCCTAATACCACTACCTGGATTTGGGACTTGCATGCCGATGTTCATGATTCTGACAGCCATACCAATGATTTGGAGGATATTTCTCGAAAAATCTTTAGTGCTCACTCTGGCCAACTAGCCATCATTTTCGTCTGGTTGAGCGGTATGTACTTCCACGGAGCCCGTTTCTCGAATTACGAGGCATGGTTGAACGATCCGATCCACATTAAACCCAGTGCCCAGGTCGTCTGGTCAGTAGTAGGTCAGGAGATTTCAAACGGAGACGTAGGCGGGGGCTTCCAGGGAATCCAAATAACCTCTGGACTCTTTCAGACTCGGCGGGCATCTGGGATCACCAGCGAATTACAATTGTATTCCACTGCAATCGGTGGATTAATTTTTGCAACGCCAATGCTTTTCGCTGGGTGGTTTCACTACCACAAAGCAGCACCCCAACTGGCTTGGTTCCAGAATGTGGAATCCATGTTGAATCACCACTTGGCGGGACTACTGGGATTAGGCTCCTTGTCCTGGGCGGGGCACCAAGTGCACGTTTCTTTACCTATAAACCAGCTTCTGGATGCCGGAGTGGATGCCAAAGAGATTCCTCTACCTCACGAATCTATTCTGGATCGCCATCTTTTGGCCCAATTCCATCCAGGGTTCGCCAGGGGGTTAGCACCATTCTCTACCCTGGATTGGTCAGAATACCCGGATTCTTTAACCTTTCGCGGGAGTCTAAACCCGGTAACCGGGGGCTTGTGGCTGACCGACACCGCCCATCATCATTTAGCCATTGCAGTCGCCTTTTCGATAGCTGGTCATGTTTATAGGACCAACTGGGGTATCGGTCACAGCCCAAAAGAGATTCTGGAAGCCCATAAAGGTCCGTTCACTGGGGAGGGTCACAGGGGTCTATACGGAATTTTTACTACCTCGTGGCACGCCCAATTAGCCCTCAATCCAGCTATGCTGGGCTCCCTCACGATCGTGGTAGCTCACCACATGTATTCTATGCCCCCTTATCCGTACCTGGCCACCGATTACGGTACTCAACTCTCTTTGTTCACGCATCACATGTGGATCGGCGGGTTCCTCATCGTTGGGGCGGCTGCACACGCAGCCATCTTTATGGTGAGGGATTACGATCCAGCCACTCAGTGTAACAATTTATTGGACCGTGTCCTGCGGCACCGCGACGCAATGGTGTCGCACCTTAATCGGGTATGTATCTCCTCGGGTTTCCACAGCTTTGGTTTATACATCCATAACGACACGATGAGTGCCCTGGGGCGTCCTCAAGATATGTTTCCGGACACTGCTATAAGACTACAACCCGTATCTGCCCAGTGGGTACAGAACGCTCATGCTTCGGCGCCTACTCTGACAGCCCCGGCAGCAAACACCACCAGTTTAGCCTGGGGCGGTGACGTATTAGCAGTAGGCGGCAAGGTGGCTTTGTCAGCGATTCCGTTGGGGACCGCAGACTTTTTGGTTCATCATATTCATGCATTTACCATCCATGTAACTGTATTAATTCTACTTAAGGGTGTTCTGTTTGCTCGCAGTTCCCGCTTGGTGCCCGATAAAGCTAATCCCGGCTTCCGTTTTCCCCGCGACGGCCCCGGGAGGGGAGGAACATGTCAAGTATCCGCTTGGGATCATGTTTCTTTAGGCCTATTCCGGATGTACAACTCCATTTCGGTGGGAATCTTTCACTTTAGCTGGAAAACGCAGTCCGATGTCTGGGGTAGCGTCGGCGATCAGGGAGCAGTAACTCACACAACCGGGGGAAACTTCGCGCAAAGTTCGATTACCATTAATGGATGGCTTCGCGATTTCTTACGGGCACAGGCATCCCAAGTCATTCAATCTTATGGCTCCTCGTTATCCGCATATGGTCTATTATTTTCGGGTGCTCATTCCGTTTGGGCTTTTAGTCCAACGTTTCTGTTTAGCGGTCGCGGGTATTGGCAAGAACTTATCGAATCTATCGTTTGGGCGCACAATAAATCGAGAGTAGCTCCCGCTATCCAGCCTAGAGCTTTGAGCATCGTACAAGGCCGCGCCGTGGGGGTGGCCCATTACCTTCTGGGTGGGATTGCCACAACATGGGCATTCTTCCTAGCAAGAATCATTGCGGTGGGATAACGGCTAGGAGGATCTAAAAAGCATTACGGCATTAAGATCTCCGAAATCCAGCCGGGGCCTTGCCCAGGACCCAACCACTCGTCGTATCTGGTTCGGTATTGCCACAGCGCATGACTTCGAGAGCCATGATGGCATGACCGAGGAGCGTCTTTACCAAACAATTTTCGCTTCCCACTTCGGTCAGTTGGCAATAATCTTCCTGTGGACCCCGGGTAACCCATTCCACGTAGCTTGGCAGGGTAATTTCGAGGCATGGATTCAGGACCCCTTGCATGTGAGACCTATAGCTCACGCGATATGGGACCCTCATTTTGGGCAACCAGCCGTGGAAGCATACACTCGGGGAGGAATACTAGGCCCAGTCAATACCGCTTATTCGGGTGTCTACCAATGGTGGTATACAATCGGGTTGCGCACCAATCAAGATCTTTATACTGGAGCTTCTTTTCCGCTAACCGTCTCTATCCTTCCTCCGGTAGCCAGTTGGTTGCATTTACAGCCTAAAAGGAAACCAAGTCTCTCGTGGTTCAAGAACGCCGAATCCCGTCTTAATCATCACTTGTCCGGACTCTTCGGAGTAAGTTCCTTGGCCTGGGCAGGGCACCTGGTTCACGTTGCCATTCCCGAATCAAGGGGGGGGCACGTCAGGTGGGGCAATTTTCTGAGTGCGCTACCGCATCCGCAAGGCCTAACGCCTCTCCTTGCCGGCCAGTGGGGTGCCTATGCCCAAGACGCTGATTCCAGTAGCCACTTATCCAACACTTCCCAGGGGGCAGGCACTGCCACTCCAACTTTTACTGGGGGCTCCCATCCGCAAACGCAGAGTCTGTGGTCGACCGATATCGCTCATCATCACTTAGCCATTGCGGTTGTTTTTATCATCGCCGGGCATATGTACAGAACTAATTTTGGGATCGGGCACAGTATAAGAGGGGTCCTGGAGGCACATACCCCCCCTGGGGGCCGGCTCGGGCGTGGTCACCAAGGACTTTATGACATGATAAATAATTCTCTCCACTTCCAATTGGGTCTTGCTCTAGCTCCCTCGGGGGTCGTTACTTCCCCAGTGGCTCAGCATATGTATTCCCTACCCGCCCATGCATTCATGGCGCAAGACTTCACTACTCAAGCTGCGTTATATACTCATCACCAGTATATTGCCGGGTTCATCATGACAGGCGCGTTTGCCCATGGAGCCATTTTTTTCGTTAGGGATTACAGCCCGGAACGTGGGAGGGGTAATGTATCAGCAAGGGTGCTGGAACACAAAGAAGCTATTATACCTCACTTAAGCTGGGCCAGTTTGTTCCTGGGCTTCCATACCTTGGGACTCCACGTCCATAACGACGTTATGCTTGCCCCCGGCACCCCGGAGAAACAGATACTGATCGAACCCGTATTTGCCCAGTGGATCCAATCGGCCCACGGCAAAGCCTCGTACGGTTTCGACGTACTCCTATCTTCACCAAACGACCCCGCGTTTAACGCCGGCCGGAGCATATGGTTGCCCGGCTGGTTAGACGCCATTGATAATAATAGTAATTCACTCTTTTTGACCATAGGTCCAGGTGACTTCCTAGTTCATCACGCCATCGCTTTGGGCCTGCACACAACCACGTTGATCCTAACCAAAGGTGCTCTAGATGCGCGCGGCTCCAGGTTGATGCCGGATAAGAAAGAATTTGGTTATGGCTTCCCCTGCGATGGCCCGGGACGGGGTGGAACTTGTGATATATCGGCCTGGGATGCCTTTTATTTGGCAGTATCTCGGATGCTGAATACTATTGGATGGGTTACGTTTTATCGGCATCGGAAGCATATCACGCTATGGCAAGGAAATGTAGCTCAATTCGATGAGTCTCCTACTTACTCGATGGGGTGGTTAAGAGATTACTTATGGTTAAATCCTTCGCAACCTATCAATGGATATAATCCCTTTGGTACGAACAGTCTATCCGTATGGGCATGGATGTTTCTATTCGGACACCCCGTTTGGGCTACTGGATTCATGTTTCTTATTTCTTGGCGCGGGTACTGGCAAGAGCTTATAGAGACTCTGGCGTGGGCGCATGAGCGGACGCCCCTGGCTAATTTGGTACGTTGGAGGGATAAGCCGGTAGCCCTTCCTATTGTACAAGCACGATTGGTTGGATCGGCTCATTCTTCCGTAGGTTATATATTTACTTATGCAGCCTCTCCGATCGCTTCCACGGCGGGCAGGTTTGGCTAATAATCCATCATTGTCGAGCTCCTGGTGGGACCATTCTCAAATTTCTCAAACAATCAACTTACCTGCCCCGCCCGCGGGTCGGGACCTGGTGGGTATCTAGTCCGACGGAATCCGCCACCGCCTATCGATCTAATTCTATTCAAGGAAGCGGTGGGCCGGTGGTGTATGAAAAGCGGCTGGCTGGGAGGGAAGCACCTTCCCCCGGTTCGGGCGGAGATAGTGACGAATGAAACGAATCTACATGGAATTCCGTTACCTTTTTATGCCAAACCTCGGTATAGAAATGGTATCTCTATTGTCATTAGGCGTATTATGGCGAGGAAGGGTGTCGTCCAAAGGGAAAGGGGGAAGCAAGAATTGGAAAAAAGATACCGTTCGATCCGTCGATCCCTAAAGGCAGGAATGGGCGAAGCTTTGTCCCTGGACGGGAAATGGGAAATTCATAAGGAATTACAGTCTTTACCACGCAACAGCGCACCCACGCGCCTGCATCGGCGTTGCTTTTTAACTGGGAGATCCAGGGCGAATTACCGCTATTTCGGTCCTTCCAGGCATGTACTTCGTGAGATGGCCCATGCATGTTTATTGCCCGGACCGGTCAGGGCCAGCTGGTGAATAGGCCGAGGAATCGGCGGGTCCGCCGGGTGCGACCGGCGAGAAGTACCTCGCCCTGAAGCGGCGAGTCCTGCCATATGTTACTCGTTCAACGGATCGTGCTCGTGTATCAAATGCAATCATCAAACAGAACTGATTTTTATTAGTACATTTCATGGATCCCATAGGGCGGAGCAGCTTATTGGCCCGCAAGGCTTGTCGTTTTGGGACCACGGGTTCGAATCCCGTCTCCGCCGACCCCGCAGCCGAGAACGGAAGGTACCAAGATTCGGCGTAGGTGATTGACCCGGTCGATCTGTTCGCCCGTGCTGCTCCGGGACCGGCGGTCGCGGAAGAACCGGTTCTAAATCATATTGCTTCGGCGCAACCTGCTGAAAGGATAAGCGGCGGGAACACGCACGCGTTTCGCCCGGCGGGGGGAGATTCGATTGTCGTCAATACATACCCGTGTGCCTACTCACCGCTCCCACCCGTACAACAATTTGCAATATAGTCGCCGACTGATCGTAAGCAACTATACGTATACGCACAACCTGCGCCCTCTGGTCCTCGAAGAAGACGCCCGGCGGGTAGTTTGGTTTAAATAGACGTCCCGAGGATTCAGTATACGGAGGAATTAAGGATACCTACCAAGGAGACTGGGCCAATCCACAAAGTAGCACCCGAGAATACGACGTTTCTGCCACCTGACCAACCGTCAGGGGAGGCGGGCACCACAGGAACACCAATAACCAGGATGAATGAGGTTGCGATTAATGCAGACACAGCCGACTGAAGGGCAATGGTCGTAGTTATGATTCTCCGGTCTTCAAGCGAATGGAAAGGATCTTAGCTGCGTTGGATCGTTCGGTCATCCGGCAGGGCCTGATGCATCAAAGGGAATCATTATTACTCGCTCATCATAATACTCATTTCCGTAAAGGCTCGACCCCCCGGTCCGGCTACATCAGTAGCTGGAATCGACCCCCCGCCGGGAATTTGGTAGAATGGCTTATTCCTTGGAGGGAACAAGCAATTCGTGGTTCTGTCGGTTCTGCTCGTCGGGAGGCGGCCGATACTGGCTTCCTGCTGTTACCACCGGGAACCGCCCGTTGAATCTTCCCTCGTCCGTAGAACGCGATCCGCGGCACTACTGAGGAGCGAGGGGGGGTTGACGGGAGTCTATGGTATTAATGGCTCGATTACTGCTACTTCCGCCGATCGAGTCGTACCCCCCGAAATCCGCCGGATCGCTTATTGCTAATGGACAAAAAGGCGGGTGGGCCGCGGATCCGCCGAGCGAGCTGCCATGCGAGCTGGCAGCCGTCCCTTCAAACGCCGGAACTTGCGTTATTTTAGCTTACGTATACCCCCGCCAGTACGATGATACTTTTTTGCTCGATCCAGGGGCGTCATGGAAAGAACGGGTTCGGAATCACGATCGATCCCCCTCTCGGATCCAGCTGCAGCCGCGCGGGCTCTTCCTGCATGCCACAAGTGACCCACGAAGAAGAAGAATCCCGAGACAAAATGGGAGGTGGCTAACCAGCTTCGAGGAGAGACGTAGTTTACTGCATTGATTTCAGTAGCTACTCCACCTACGGAATTCAAGGAACCCAAAGGAGCATGGGTCATGTATTCCGCTGAGCGCCGTTCCTGCCGCGGCTGTATGTCTTTCTTCAATTTACTTAAATCCAAGCCGTTGGGACCCCGTAAGGGTTCCAGCCACGGAGCGCGGAGATCCCAGAAACGCATTGTTTCCCCTCCGAAAATGATCTCCCCGGTGGGGGAGCGCATGAGGTATTTGCCTAAACCAGTGGGTCCTTGGGCGGAACCCGCGTTGGCTCCAAGGCGTTGGTCCCTAACCAGGGAGGTGAAGGCCTGGGCTTGAGAGGCTTCTGGACCAGTGGGACCATAGGATTCGCTGGGGTAAACCGTATTATTGAACCAGACGGAGCAACAAGCAGTGGAGCCAGAAACAGGAAGAGCCCCTGAGCTATGAGACAAGTAAGCTTCCCCAGACCATACAAAGGCGCGGCGAGCCCATGCAAATGGTTTGGTCAGAATATGAAAGGTTCCGCCAAATATACGAATGAAACCCACCCATAAATGCCCTCCGATTACGTCCTCCAGATTGTCTACACTAACGATCCACCCCTCTCCGCCGAAGGGCGATTTGAGTAAATAACCGAATATGACACTCGGACTTGCCGTAATATTCGTGATTTCCCTCACATCCCCACCGCCGGGGGCCCAGGTATCATATACACCTCCAAAATACAAAGCTTTGGACACTAGTAAAAGGGCACCAGCACCCAGCAGGATTAGGTGAATACCCGAAATAGTGGTCATTTTGTTTCTATCTCTCCACGCGTAACCGGAGAAAGGAAAGGATTCCTCCAAAGTTTCGGGTCCGATAAGCGAATGATAAATACCTCCGAAACCCGGAACCGCGGAGGATATTAAGTGAAGTGCTCCGGATGCAAGATACGGCGAAACATCCACGGCTTCTCCGCCGGGCCCGACTCCCCAGCCCGAAGTAGCCAGGTGCGGCAATAGGATCAACCCTTGTTCGTACATAGGCTTTTCTGGTACAAAGTGAGCTACCTCGAACAGGTTCATTGCTCCGGCCCGAAACACGATTAATCCAGCGTGAGCTACGTGGGCACCGAGTAATTTACCGGACAGGTTAATAAGTCGGGCGTTACCGGCCCACCAAGCGGAACCTGTGGTTTCTTGGTCACGGCCACCCAAGGCCAGGGTTCCATCAAAGAGCGTTTCCGCGGGGTAGAACCTCCTCGGGGAATACGAGGTTTTCATGAGGCTGATCTTGAGCTGCCATCCAAGCGCGAGTACCCTCGTTCGAAGGAATATTCTTTGTGTAAAAAGTTTCGAACTCGGGATCCTCTGCTGCGCGTACCTCTTGGGAAACGAAGTCATATGCCCGCGAATTTGGGGCTGGGCCAACCACTCCAGTAGCACTCATCCGTGAACCGGTGACGGGTACAAATAACATGAAGAAGTGTAACCGACGTTTGTTAGGAGAGGCAACACCGGATATTTGGGACCGAAAGCGATTAGCAGTAACCATGGAATAAGTCTCTTCGGATTGGGTTGGATTGAAGGCGCGGAACGTATTTGCGCCGTCACCGTCCTCAAACAACGTATTTTCTACGGTTGCGCCGTGAATAGCGCATGAGGGAGCAGCGCCCGATACTCCGGCAACTCCCATCATATGGAAAGGGTTAGGGGTCCAATTATGGAAGCCCTGGGAGAGGAGAATGAATCGGGAGATGGCTGCTACGCCGAAGCTGGGTGCGGAGAACCAACCGGACTGGCCCAACGGATAAATCGGGGATACAGGAACAGAAACGGCAATGGGAGCGGGAAATGCGATTGCGTTATACGGGCGCAGTTGCACGGATCGAGCAAGTTCGAATTGGCGCAACATGAAACCCATCAAACCAAAAGCACCATGAAGTGCGACAAAGGTCCATAAGCCACCCAATTGGCACCAACGGGTGAAATCTCCCTGCGCTTCGGGACCCCGCAGCAAAAGCAAGGGATGCGCCAGGCTATTGGCAGGGGTGGATACGGCGACAGTGAGGAAGTTGCAACCCTCCAAATAGGGACTAGCCAATCCGTGAGTATACCGCGAAGTAACGAAAGTTGTACCCGTGGACCAGCCGCCGGGAGGGGAATAGGCACGAGGAAGAAGCGATAGACCAGACCGACCCACGAATGCGGAACGGTCTCTCCTTGGCCAGTCATCCATGTTATCAGAAAAGCTTGTCGATCCTCCGGAGAACCCCCCGACGACCATGGTCATGATAGTTCTCCTATTCAGCCACTCCAACCACCCGTTACCGGGCACCTCCTCATCCCGCAAAGACTGAAGAATCAATCATCAGCCTGGGTTTACGCCCACTTGCGAATACCCCTCCCCCGAACCATAATCACTCGAATTTCCAGGATTCATTCTTCCCCATCCGTCACTGACGCGGAATACATGCAATGCTCGACGGATGAGTGATAGCATCCTATAACATCATATCTCCTCTTTTCATTCGTCGAGGCGAATCCACTGTTTCCCGATGCTGATACCAATCAAGCTCGTCCCGCTCTTCCGGCCGGAAAAACGTTTCAAGGATCCGGTTAACGCCCGGTCGTCTCGTCGGTCCCAGTTCGTTGGATTCGACGGTAACCCCTCAGGGAGCGGGTAAACTTCTCTTTCCTCCCGAATCCCCCGCGTCCCCTCGGCCCGGCGATACTGAGATTGCCCGAGACGGGATCAACGATTAGACGGGGGGGGGGGGTCGCATTCGCACCGGCGCCCACGAGCCCAAACAACAAAGATGGCCTTCGTCTACACTTCCGGGGCGAATCCGCTCGTGCCTGTTGCTGCCGGGGGGGGACTGGTTCATTCGGCGGTCGTTGGTAGGGTGGGGAGATTCCCGCGGATCGGCTTAATACACCACCTCCCTGTATGATCCGCCGCTGCGGGTGAGGGGGGTGAGGGTAAAATACAAGTATTCGATCCATAACTCACTCCAAATCTTCCACGGTACCATCGATCATATGAACCAGTGAAATTTAACGTCTCGCGCCCGTGCCGCCGAGAAGTATCATCATTTTCCATTCCAGGCTCGGCGTGACCTGCATGCACTTCCTACATATTAGAATAGTCGGCCCATACACGTTGTAGCGACTTGGGTCCACTATTACCGTAAAATTCATTACTTCCTACACTCCGGGAGCGGGGCCGCCCGAAGCGCCACCGAATCGCTGTATAATTTGTAGCATGGCAGGTAGATATGGGATCGGTCGCTTTGCGGGCGACATCTCGTTTCGTAACGAAATAGCGACCTTCAAATTCGATTGGGTTACCAATGCGCCGCCTCAACCCGAATTTTCTCGATTGCCTCGGGTCGGGTAATGAATGATCAGTCCCGCCCTACTCTCACTACGCCTATGCTGCGGCATCCGACGCCGCGAGATAACGAATGCTGGCGGTTAGGCTGCTACAGGGAAGAAAGGGGGGATCCGCCAGCCACCTCCTATCGCAGCACCCCCAATTCCGCGTTTAGTGTCCCAAGGAAGGGCACTTCAACGGTCCCGCGGGATACCCTATCCCAAAACAATTCCTTTGTCCCGACCCTACGGAGCGATCTCGGGGTAAGTAGTTCTACCGCACGACAACAGTGCTGCAAACACTACTACGGTTACGGGGCCGGACACTTTTATTAATCGAATTCGGATCGATAAACCATCCCCGACCCGCCAAGCCGCACAGTCTTACTTCATCGCCGAGCCGCGATGGGGGGCTTTTTCGGAAGCACTGCGGAACGAGGGGCAGCAGGTACAAATCCAGTTTGGTCGCCAAGCGACAGAGATGTCAACCCTCCCAACAAGCGGCGTGCCTACCTGATTTAGCTTCGCGGCTTCCGCGTCACGCGCTCCGTGGCGCAATTACACGATAAGTATCATGACAAATATGATGCGCGCGGTGCTGCCACGCAAGTCAATAATATGCGGCTGCCGGGGGCAACCCCTGTTGTGCAACCCACGCCTCTGCCGATGGCCGTGAATGAACAAGTAGTAGACCTTATGTTTTCACCGCCATTCCTAGTTAGCCCCCACCACCGCTTGAACTAGTTACCGAATCATCCCGTCTCAATTTGGCAGCACGACGGCTATTCCATGCTTGCCGTACGACCGACGACGGGTCGAATCGGCTAGGAAAGCATTTGTCTGCCTCCAATTACTACCGGCAATTACCGCCGGAGCTAGAAACAATATTCTTTCCAGCCGGCCCGACAGAGGGGTGTGGCACGGCGACCCCAGTGACCCGAACCCGGCTTCTCGGCAGGCAGATAGATATTAGTTTTTACGGAGCGACAAACGGTTCGTTTGACTGATAATGAGATGGGCTCGGCCCGAAAAAGCTGCATACTCGATACTCGGCGGGTATTGCCGCGCGGCTAGGCGGATAAGCCCTCCTCCTGACTAGGTACTTCGATTACCATTAATTCGTGACACCATCGCATAATCGGCTGTACGAGGGGGGAGTCGACCGCCGTTTGATTGGCACGAATTAAGGAGTAAACCTGAGGGGGCACCCGCTCGGGCTGTCGTAGTTGGAAACGGAGGGGAGGGCGAGGGAGGCTTCAACCCATCCTCCAACAATCCATCTTCCACTAAAGCGATTGCCCCGATCGATTCATTGGTGGAGGGGTTCCACCGGACCTACATACGACAGATGGGTGATCAAGCTAAACTAGACGGCCGCCGCGAGAGGTAGTATTGACACGGAGGCGGCGAATCAAGTAATATTAAGATAGAAATAAGGCCCTCATCGTCTAGTGGCCTAGGACACCTCTCTTTCAAGGAGGCGACGGGGATTCAAATTCCCCTGGGGGTATCAAAAAATCCTCATCAGCTGTGGGCGGCATCGTCGTTTACCGATCTATGACCTTGTTTCATACACACCCACTCCTGCCCATACTCGATCATCCAACAGCGACCCCGCCGGGTCGGGTCGTTTTCCATTTCCCGTTGTTGCTACGCCGGGTCGGTGCTCGAGTGGTTAATGGGGACGGATTGTAAATCCGCTGGCAATGCCTACGCTGGTTCGAATCCAGCCCGGCCCAACAACGCGAACCCCGCCGTTCCGTCTTTCCTCCGAGCAAGAATACAGTAACGGTGCTAGGTATAAGCGAAGTATATGCCGCCTACCAACGTGGAGCGACCCCGCCGGCCACATGAGTCCGCGGCGGCAAGGTAACTACAATTCTCGTAACTTACCATGGGGGAGACCGCCAGATCCGCCCGTTCGGCGGTCAATCGTCAATGAAAGCGGGGGTCGTTCCCGGTCGCGTCTTCAGGGGATTACGCATAAGTATCCAATTGTGGGGGCGAGAGTAAGAAGAACCGTGACCGCGAGGCGCAATGCCGGTAGTACCGTAGTAATAACATACGGATTCGGCACGAACACTTCATTCGTCGGTGTTGTGAGTAAACTGTATAGCGGGATTGTAGTTCAATCGGTGAGAGTACCGCCCTGTCAAGGCGGAAGTTGCGGGTTCGAGCCCCGTCAATCCCGCGATTTGCGAAACAAGTCAACTGGCAACTCTGGAGAGTCAGCCTTTGTCCTGCATCGGAATGAGGTACGGATACTACCCCGCCACTATTGACGGTAAGGCCGATGATCCCGGCCCCCACTGACGTGCCGTGCGAGAACCCCGAGCAAGGTCCCTGCTGGCCAGTCCCATACTGTCTGTCGCCCGTAATCGTGAATCAGCACCGGCCGGCCGGATGGCCCGAAGGTGGTGCGTCATTGTATCCCCCCCGGGAGCCTTACACCCCCGTTTGGTCGAAACGATACCGGATTGGTTCGTAGAATATTCGGAGACATCATATTGTAGCAGTCGCCACATCGGTAAATGGAACCTGTTGTATCATCCACCGAGACCAGCGAGTGGCCCCCGAGGTGCTACTAAATAATAAGATGGAGACCCTTTCGTGCTGCGGAGAGGACGGGGTGGATACTGGATATCGTTACGGGGCGGGGCTCGCATACGAAGGGAGACGGCTGCTGATGGTTCGAGCGGCTCCTACGCCTGGCGTGATTCGGCGGGCGTTACTCAAACGTAGTTACGTGTGCCCGAGCAGTATATCTATACATCATATGATCAGTACCCGCCCCCCCCCCCGGGGCGACTGGGCGGGAGTGGGAACGAACGGGATTATGGACCGGGGCGGAGTAATGGTGGGGAATCGTCCGGATGATCCTGCCTGTCTACGCCCCGCCGCTTCCGTACCCTCAGGGAACGGGGTACAAGACAGGCATACGGATGCAGCTTCGGATGCATTTGCGCAAGCCTAGGAGGATCACGACGATCGATTCACTTAAACCGTCAGGGCCCGGTGCGGATCGCGCGACCACCCGGGTAATGGAAGCGGCGGGATAGAGTCAACCTTGCTTGTTATCGGCGTATCATTACTGTGGGTGACCCGCAGCATTCCGCTGATCTAAATCGCTTGGTACGTCGCGTCTAAGCATATCATCCGGCAATCGAAAACGAGTACCCGCCCCAGAGCAGTGCGCGGAGCAGGGAGCTTAAGGATTGCCGGGGTCCTCCGTCAAGCGGCGTAATCGTTTCTTTTCTATCGGGCCCCCCGGTGGTTCGCTTGGCCCGATCGGCGGAATCATTTTTCCTTATTCCGCCGACCCGAGACTGCCCGTCGGAACGAGCAATAGAGGCGAAACCACGTATATCGACTCGTTTCATGTAACACGTATGAAGCGTTGGACCCATTTCGCTGAGGTCCATTCGTCAATTCTTAGAGCAAACTTCTATCGCTCGATACAGAGATGCCCTGTTGGCTGCATGGGTATTTTTCAGTAAATACCGATGGCTCTCGGAAAGAATACTGTGAATGGAGGGGCTACTAGAGAGCGAACCTACCCCGAGCCGTCTCTCCTGATGGTTCGGGGTAGGTTCGGAGCGAGCAAACGTATCCGAGGAATGTTCAAGAACAGCCCGAGCTTGGTACAAATACACGGGGTGAAATAAGTGCGTATGTTCCAATCGGGGGGGCACGGTATTACCAATACGTCTAAACATCCCAATGCCTCGGCGCCAGCTACCACCGGCCCCGGGAGCGTCCCCCCTCTTCACCGCAGTGGATTCACCGGCCGCTTTATTAGGTGTCGATTCGCCCGTGCCGTCCCAAGCAAGAGGTTGCTGATCCGTCCCTTCGTAGAATCCTATGTCGTTCCCGAGAACGGCATTGCGCTCCGAAACCAAGAATCCTCCCCGGCCCGATACAAGTTCTCCTCGCTCCATGAACGGTTGATACGAAAATGCGAATATGCAATCCCTCGATGACGAACCGTCCCAAATGAATCGTTTGCCTGTAAATAACACCGATTGGTTGAGCCGACTCCCCGTGCGGTAGCGTACCGCAGACCCATAGATCCCTAAAACCCCGAGTCGGTCTTTCAATGGCATACTTTCCGGTTGGGACTCCGTTTCCTCGATCATTCCTGATAATCTCTGAAACAAGATCCTTTCGTAGGTGTGACAGAGAGTATGGCGGGGAGCGCAGGCGGAATTCAGGTTCATCCGCGACAGATTGTTAGTAAGAGTCCGCCTTCCCCAGGCAGGCGTGGGAATTTGTACCCAATCAGATGCATTGCTGGTAGGGCGGGGGCCCAACGGGGCAGGAGCGCAAGCCGTTGCGTCATTCGTCGTTCCAGATCCCTCTTTGTCAGACACAGGTGGAACTGCGTTCCACGCTGTATCGGGCGGGGTTCTTCTTACTTGGGAACGACGGGAAGTGGATCCTATCGTACCACCAGCAAACCCGCCCCTGCGTGTCTCTGGCCCTCCGGTGGGGGATCCTGCAACAAAATCTCTCGAAGCACCGCGGGACGCCGAGGCGTAATCGTACTCGATGGACCTCACGGAATTGCTTGAATCGCCTCGATGGTCTACGAACAACCGGTCACATCGGGCCGGTTCAGCCGGGTTACTCGAAACGCGGGATAGTCTAGTGAATTCTCGCGCGGTGTTTTCGGCAATAGAGGGTTGTTCCAAATGCCTGGCGGATAAACAATCAAATTTTCTCTTCAACGGGTCCTTCGTTCCGCTCCCATACAAGGGGGAACCCGTTGGGATAATCCCCACGACCATGCTTCGCGCAGCGGCCCTTTCGATTCTATAAACGCATTTATCAGAACGACGGAAATCAATATCCGTACACACGTCTTGATCGGGAACGATTTGTCTAAGCGGAACCAATTCGATTGCATGACCACGGGCGGCTGAGCGAGAAATATTGATCAATGAGGTTTCATGGGCGGGTGCCGCTAAATCTCGCGCGTAGTAGCACATAATTATGTACCCGGCACTGGTACGGGATGAATTATCATCCTCCAATAACGGGCCGAAGCGTTTGTTGCGCAGGGGAGTAGGAAATTCCTTTTGTCGTCGCGGTGTACTAAGCGTTCGAACGTCTATCGATCTATCTGATCGGTTCGCACATATTGGAGACGGATCCGTTCCTCCGGGCAGGTGGGTCGAACCAATAACGATCGTACCTGGTACATGAGTCGTGAGTCCGGCCGATAATACTGAAAATGAACGAAGTACTAATTCGGTGCCGGCCGGTTGGTGGGCGGAGCCCCCCCCCTTGAAATCCAATTCATGCATGTCTCGGATCCGTATCACGCAGGAAGGCATTTTTCTCATCGGCCCTGGGATAGAAATAAATCGGCACAGACTCGTCGCCAGAAGCTTCATGCCGTGTATCCTTATGTCATCCGTGAGATCATGTTCGTTCCCATACAGATCGCTCGTGGATATCGGTACCGAACGGGCATCGGAGCCTGCTGCTAGATCATCTATCAGGTACGATCGTCCTGTTTCCGCGGAACCTATTAGTGGTGCTCCTTTGAAAGGGGAGAATCCCGACTGGACTCGGACGTGAGGTGTTCTATGCGCGTAATTCAGCGGAGCCACTCTTTGCCGGGGGGCGAGGTAAACCCAATTTCTTGGATCGGAATGACGAAGCAGATTAGCAATGTTATCATCATGGCCTTCGGTCAAATACCGTGGGTAATGAAGTCCTTGCTCCCGGGCGGTCCGGTAACTAGAACCGTCCTCTAAGGAATTGTGATTGCGAAGAAAACCCAATTCGTTTCGATAGATATTTCTGCCCATCACAAAATCGACCGGGGGTGCCTTCGCTGTCGGATAGAAATCCAAATTCTTACTACCATCCGCCCGTTCATCATTACTTTCCCCGGTGCGTACGGAACCTATACTCTTGACAAGGCGCTTGATATTCGTTGGAGACGGAAAGAACCCGTTTTGCCCCCAGATCGGATGGTGCATCATACCCCGCCGATGCGTGGACCTATTCGACTGGTGGTACCTTCGCGTAGCATCTATGAAATCTCGAGCAAACGCGAGGCGTCCCCAGAGATCGATATAGCTCGAGCCCTTTCTAAGAGCTAGGAGAGCGAGGAAGGGCAGACCCACGGTCAGATATTCGTCGTTGTGGCAATCGCTATTTGATAGCCACCGCCAAATCGCGGGTTCGCGCGGCAACAGCTGATCGGCGGTACCGGCGGCCCCCCGTATCGTATCGGTACGTCCATCGCCTTCCTGTGATGCAGGTGTTTCTGAAATCGCGCCTCGCTGGTATTTCCACCAGCGTCGGATCGGGGGCCGTGGTGGTGTGTATGACCGAAATGATTCGCCGCATCCCCCGGCGGAAGCGTTACCCCTCCCGCGTGTCATACAAATTTCCGCCTCTTCAACCGATTCTTCGTCCGGACGCGTAGGGTAACAAGGTTCCAAATTAATTCTATCTCCGTACGAACCCGATTCAGCAATACTCCCTTCATCCACGCCCCCGTGTCTGATCAAGCTCGCCAAATCCACCGAACTTCCCGACGGTTGTTCCCCAATCCGGTAGTAAAGCGAATCCTCTTTATCCCGAACTCCTACCCCTCTGTCCACGCGAGATCGGCGGACCCTTACGGAATCCAGGGAGCTGGCACCCTTCCTGCCGACAAAGTCTTCGTGACACCCGGTTTCTTTCGTTGGGGTGGTAATCCTGCTGGTGCAGGCATGGGACCAGCAATAAGAGGTGACTTCGCCTAGGCCGCGCACCCGTCTTCTCCGAAAGGGTTTCGTGATAGACGAGTTTCTAGTGAGGCCAACCTTGGTTCTTCCGCATGATAATGGTGAGTCGGCGGTCCGGCGGGCTGGGAAGGGATGGAACGATTCACGTACATAACGAGCAGTGGCGGACGGTCCATCGCAACCCTGTGAATGATTTGGGCACGGAATGTAATCAGATACTCGCGATGGAATGGCCGAGGCCACCTCTTTCTCCGAAAACGTGAGGTGCCACTTACCGAGGGGGATCAGAGAAAGGGCACGCATGGGCGGAAGGTTTCGAATTTGTATATATGTGGTATTACTCCCAGGGACCCCCATCATGCGATTACGCTTATAAGACGGCTCCCGCATGCTGCAACCCAACGGATGCAGATGATATGAGGAGGATCCCGAGAGCGGCGCGTTTGCCCCGCGTTCGCGACGAGCCGCCGGCAACCCCATATCAATTTGTTTTCTCGGGCCGAGGCGGTTATATTGCTTGAGCGTCGCGGGATCCACCGTACCACCTGATTGCCCCACGCACCACCCGGCGCCGGGTTTGTTCCGGGTCCCGGACGGATTCGTCGTGAATGATCTATCAACGCCGCCCGTTTCGCCGTTGCCCGGGGGCGAGGCTCCGTCGGATCGGGACGGTTTTCGACCCGAAGTGCCACAATTTGTTTCCGGATGGACAATCATAGTATTGGTCGGGCGGCGGCCGGGCGAGGAATCGCCCGCGAACCCGCGGATCGCGAAATCGAGCCTGTTACAAATGAAGGATAAATCGACGCATCTCGTGCTAGACCGCCGCCCGATCGTGTCCCAGCCCGAGGTGGATCTTGCTCGATCGTACAACGTCGTCCTCGAAGAACTACGCTCAGACGTAGCAGAATGCCTCGTGGGTACACCCGACTCCCCTATGCGGTTGGGACACTCATACACATTTAGATGAGGATCCATGTATTTCTTTCTATTGCCCCCGCCAGATTGATGATCACTCGACCAATTTGTCTCGCCAGTCCTCCGATAACTCAATGGATGCCGGTTCGCCGCGTCGCGGAAAACCGCATTCCCCTTCCACCGAAGCGCCCTCCGGATTTGATTCTCCAGATGACGGAATGGTTTCCTACCCAGGCGCGGTAACACGGTCACTGACCCACAGGAGTTGGAGCGTAGTATCCCATGAATGCCGGATTGACCGAACCTACGCCGATTCGTTGCAATACCGATTCCATTACCTGTCACACGGGAATTATGGAAATCGGCCCTATCCCAAGACCCTTCCCAAACGATTCCGACGGGTAGACGTTTTTTGCTATCCCTGACGCAAGTAAGAAGATCCGCGCTTGGCAGGATGCGCAATGGAATAGACAAATATCCAGCGTCCAGCCGATTCTGGTTGCTGAATATTGATATCGGAATGCAGCATGTCTTATTCGGAACATCTCTTGCTGCGCCGTGCAATTGTGGCATGAACCGATGATTGTGGGGCGACCTTCCCAACAATGGGATCGGTTGATCCGATACTGCCCGAGACCGAGATTCCTCGGCTGAACAATTGTTGCGTCTCCTGCGGACCGCGCGTGGGGCCAACCGGGACGACAAATACTTATATTTCGTGAAAAGATATAATTCTTGTTCAGAAACTTCGTTCTTCGGGCCAGTATGAGGCTTGGCACATGAGTAACCGGATGACCCGGAACAGGTATTCCGAGACCTCCTCGTGGCCCATACATCGAATACCCTGTAACCGTCGTCTGCTCGCCCGAAGTATCTCCCTAAGCGTCTAAGGGAGGGCACGCTTTGGCTTGTTTTGCTGCTTCTGATGAGACTACGCGCGGACCCGCTTGCGACACGGGGGGTAGTGTCCCGCGGCGGGCTTGGTTCGTCCGTTAGTATATCCTCCGCTGGAGAGCCTAAGAGTAGTCCGCCGCCGTGCGTTGTCCTCTGCTCGTACTCGTTGCAGCGGCTCGGGCAAACGGTATGAGCCCTCTCCGTTTCCGGCACCAACGGATGGGCTTTGCGCCTTCTCTGTCTCGTACCGCCGTCGGCGCAGCCCCCCCCGAGAACTGGTAGGGCGAGAAGTGATATCGAACCGTTCAGTACAAGGAATTGATGCAACAAGGAATCCGAGAGGTATTCCTTGCGGCGATCGGAAGGGGGCGCAATCAACGACCCCGAAATACGGTCCACAAAAAAACTTCGACAATGTTCGTTTGCCCCTCGTTTCGCCTCAGCAGCTCCGATGGATGATCGTTTGTCCGTGAAAGAGTGATTGAGTAAATACTGTGCATTGCATCATAATAGCGATGACGCAGACAGGGGCATCGGCTGAGATGGGATTATCGATAGGAGTAATAGTTCGTGAAATATCTGTTGGTTATCGTGCGCGGAGGAACACGCCTCTTCCCCGGCTGCGACCTCTCCTCCGCGCCCATACTTTCCTTGGAGGCGAACGACGGGAATTGAACCCGCGCATGGTGGATCCACAGTCCACTGCCTTGATCCGCTTGGCTACGTCCGCCCCTTCTCCCCACTCGCTACCCATTTCCGCGGCGCCAGCTCCTACTTCTATTCGTCCCGGGCGGATCAGGCCCCGGGAAAAACACGACACGGGGTCGTCGTCCTTCCGGGGTGGCCCATCCATCATCCATTACCCCCGGCCCCAATCACGACTCGGAGTACTAGGATGGGAATAATGAAATTCTTGCACTGGTGGCGACTACTGACGATTCATCAACACGATGCTAGTCAGCTGTTTAGAGAGGAAGCTTCGACGGAAGCTGCCAGATCTAGAGGGAAGTTGTGAGCGTTACGTTCATGCATAACTTCCATACCGAGGTTGGCGCGGTTGATGATGTCAGCCCATGTGTTGATGACATGACCTTGGCTATCAACCACAGACTGATTGAAGTTGAAACCGTTCAGATTGAAAGCCATTGTGCTGATGCCTAAAGCAGTAAACCAGATACCCACTACTGGCCAAGCGGCCAAGAAGAAGTGTAGGGAGCGGGAATTGTTGAAGCTGGCATATTGGAAAATCAATCGACCGAAGTAACCGTGAGCAGCTACAATGTTATATGTTTCTTCTTCCTGACCGAATCTGTAACCCGCATTGGCGGATTCATTTTCAGTGGTTTCCCGGATCAGGCTAGAAGTTACCAAGGAACCATGCATAGCACTGAACAGAGATCCGCCGAATACGCCAGCCACACCCAACATATGGAACGGATGCATAAGGATGTTATGTTCGGCTTGGAACACGATCATGAAGTTGAAGGTGCCAGAGATTCCTAAAGGCATGCCGTCGGAGAAGCTTCCTTGACCGATCGGGTAAATCAGGAAAACAGCGGTGGCGGCTGCAACAGGGGCGGAGTATGCAACAGCGATCCAGGGGCGCATACCCAGTCGGAAGCTAAGTTCCCACTCGCGACCCATGTAGCAAGCCACGCCGAGAAGGAAGTGAAGAACGATTAACTCGTAAGGACCGCCATTGTATAGCCATTCGTCAATAGAAGCCGCTTCCCAAATGGGATAGAAATGCAAACCAATAGCGGCGGAGGTAGGAATGATGGCACCGGAAATTATATTGTTTCCGTACAAAAGAGAACCAGAGACGGGCTCGCGAATACCGTCAATATCTACTGGCGGGGCTGCAATGAAAGCGATAATAAATACGGAGGTTGCAGTTAGTAAGGTCGGGATCATAAGTACACCGAACCACCCGATATAAAGGCGATTTTCGGTGCTAGTAATCCAATCGCAGAAGCGACCCCACAGGCTTGCGTTTTCGCGTCTCTCTAAAGTTGCGGTCATGGTGGAACTCGGTTGGTAGGATAATTGATTGTTGCCCAGGCACGGAGACCTGTTAATTGATATTATTACATGATTACCATCCCTCCGTCAACCCGGCCGGGATGACGTCCTTGCTTGAATAACATTAGGAGCGAGTACCATCACTGCATAAATAGGTAGGCAGCACTTGGGGCCGGTATAGATTCGGTTGGCGGAGAAATAGAGAATCGTTGGATTACTGGCACTACCGTAGCAGGCACCGCCGCGACTCCTGCATAATTCGGTTTCATTTGCCTCGTTCGTAGAAACGTATCTAGTTGACGCGGATCGGGCCCCGGGCAGGTATACTTGTCAATGGGCCGTTCAGATGGTGGGCTCGAACCCGGAACTCGACCCGCCAGCCAGCTTGCAGGTTCTTCGCCTTTCAGGAAACCCCTCTCCCCGAACCGCGCCCGTTACGCCTTGCATACTACTCGAACATCGTTCACCTGGTTGTATTCCACCGACCCCCGTGCCCCCCTGATGGTCTTATTACTATTACTACCATCGAGCGGTCCTGCCGGTCGCGTTCCTTAAGCCAAACTAGTTCGGAGCGAGTTTTCTCTGTGAATGATTTACGAAACAATCAACCCGAATGGCGTCCGAGTACCGATTCGTCCTCTCCCGGCAACGAACTCTAGTAGAGGACGAGGCCCGCCCCTCGGAAAGGGGGAATATACGGAATATTCCCGAACTGTATTCGTCCCGCATAATACGTATCGTACTTCTATATTTACGGGCCGAGGTTTTTGCGCACGGAAATTGGAATATGTGTCGCACTCGATATAAACCATTTCTCTTGTCGGAGTGCGCACCGCAATAATGTATGCTTGCGGGAACCCGGTGGAACCGATTCAGTACGTCATCATCCCCGAGGGGGGCGGCCGGGCGGGCCGATTCGCTTCTTTTAGGACGTCCCGAGATACCGCGAGATATATCTCTGGCGGGTAATCCAATCAAATAAGTTGTTGTCGGAGCCACGGCGAGAGAGCCCTTGGCGGGGGCGCCCGTGGGAGAGGGGTTACCCGTCATTCTGGCCCGAACTTTTCTTATCCCGAGTCGAGTACCCGAGACGGAACACGGGAAAGCAAAACAATCTCTGAACGATCGATCCGTGCCGGCAGGGTGGGCGGCCGCCCCGCGAGTATGGTATCGCCGGAACCTCGGATAGTGGTGCCTCCGTTTATCAACCGGGGTCGCAGCCTCCAAGGCTATTATGAAATGATTTATGCCTCTCGCGTAACGAATAGGGAGCTCCCTGGAGGAAAGGATCTCCCCTAGCGGCAGGGTAACAACCCGTGACGGCAACTTCATAACGCGGGATAGCCTTGTCGCAATACGCCCGATCACTCTTCGAGTAAATCGGGTTTTATCGAGTGCGCGAGTTCGGGGGGACACTTTCCCGCGTGGCAGAGCCTGCTCGTATGCGCGAATGGAACGGCGCCCGAATTCATACGTACAGTGGTTCCGCAGAGATACAATGGATCCGCCCGTCGTAACCGGGGAACAGCCAGCAACAGCATCCTTCGGGGCACCCAAATCTGGATACCCGTGGAGGGTGACTCGTGGTAAGTACGATAAAGGGGCATCCTGGATTCGGCGGCGGGGGGTTCTGATAAGGGTTTCGGGGTGATGAGAGAAGCGGGATGGTTCAGCAGTGTCCAAGGAACAATGGCAACGCGGCGAGTCGTCTTCCATCAGAGTGAACGCAGAATAGATGGATCGAAAAATATTCAATTGACGCGTTGATAGGGGAGGCTTCGCCGTCGCTAGGCGATGCAGTCGCAAAACCGTAATGAGGGGGCCCATCGCCGGTTCCAGAGATATATTCACACGATCGCGCGAAGACCGCTTTCTACAACCCCCCGTCCTACCGCTGTCTCTACCCGCGCAGCAAAAAGTGCTTGAATATCGTCCGCGTACACTGCTAATCAGTCGCTTCGTGGTCGCGGAACTAGAACGCTTTTTATTTGGACCCTCGAAGCCTTGCCGCTTCGAATCGAGCTTACTGCCGTCGGCGGAAGACCGATCCAGAAATGCGATTGTATAGGTATCGTCACGGAGAAGGGGTGAGTGCAAAGAGTGTTGCTGCCACCGAATATTCTTAATCCGCATCTTCCTAGTGGTCCAAGCTTCAATCCCCTTCGTTACGCGAGTAACCCCTCAGGATAATAAGTGATTTCCAATCCGTAGGGATTAGTAGATGGATAATTATTTCCCGCCTAACGAGGGGAGGGGGCGAGAACCAACATCGCGCATTGAGGTTAGTAGGCGCCTGGTGCTAATCATCCCGTGCGTGGTCCTTCCCGGCCTCGCCCCCACCCCTCCTCAGAAACCACCCTCCGCCGACCGATCCGGTTCGCTTGATGGGTTGGACTTTAATGGCGATGATTCAGTAAGTAATCGATTATCCCCTTCATGCGTAACCGGCACATCTGGTTACGGGATTCCCGGATGCGTAATCTATAATGTATTATTGGATAGGACCATCATCTCCCTCGGAGCACGGCGGGCGGCAGCAGCAGTCGGTCGGCGCGCCGGTGGTGCGTTAGCAGCTCAGCCCGTGGGGAGTCGGCTTGTATTCTTACGTGGCGGATTCCCGCCCGGGGACTACGAATCGCTTCCCTCGCCACTTATATAGCTATTTCGAATTCCCCTCATCCGCCGTATCAGTCAGTCACTACTCCGCAGCATCGAGAGGAGCCTTCTTCTCCTCCACCGTCCACAACCGGTCTCGGACTTATCCCGATCGTTTCGGTTCTGCGCTTTATCCTATATCATGCGCGACAACGGGGGTTCGTCTCCCCGAGGAGCGCGGTCCATAGCAACTATCTCACTCCTCCCTTCTTGTATCTCACGATGATGGCGGCCAAGCGGAAAGGCCCCCGTTGAATCCAGGGGGTGCAGACTGACGAACGAGACCAATCGTATGCCACCGCAGCTCCCCGCTGTGCCCCCGGTTCGCCGAATCGGTACCAACCTTACGTAAAGCCAAAACTGTTTGAAGCCACCCCCTGGCGGATCTGGAATGAATTGCGAAAGATTCAACATCATGATGATTCGACCAATGAGCTTTGTTTCGAAGCGAAAGAAATGCCCGGTATCGGTTTTGCAGGTGGTAGGGGCGCGTGCTCTGGTAGAATGCAAAATATGTTTTGCGTCATCGTTGCTGGATCGCATGTTGCTCTCCGCCCCCGCGCCGACGCAACATACCCCGCCTGTACGAAACAAGCCTGTCGCCTTATCATCGTCGGTCCGCCTGCTGTGACTCGCGCAGACGACGGTTCTTCCGCGCGGGCGGGAATGCATTAAGCAAAGGGGGGGGGCGGGGGGCCGCCGGCTAGAATTTGTGGCACAAATACTTCCGCACCGTACGATAGCCATTGGAGAGCTAGGCACGGCATTGGATAACGGGCTTCGGCCGACGTTGGTATTTCTCGCGCTTCGAGTACCTAAAATTTCTCTGGCTGCGTATATTACTTCGATAGTAATGTTCGTAATCCCGTTCCTTCTCGCGGACTCTTCGGTCTTTACCTTGGTTTTGCCTCTGACAGATCTAGGAATTTGACTCGGTTTTAATTGACTCTCGGGATTCCGAATCAGCGAATCTTGCTCCGTCGGCAACGATTCGGTAACCCCCTCGATATCATGACCACCGAAGATATCCGGGAGATGGTCTTCCGTGCCAAGGGTGTGAGGGTTGTAAACCGAGTCGGCTATTTGATTAGTACCTTCGTAACCCGGGAAAGGTCGATATCCCGATGGGAAATTTTGGATGTGGACCGGTGAAGGAGTAACTCCGCGGGGGATATCAAGGCGTTTACCTACATGACGTTCCATTTGAGTACCAGATATGGCGGGTGGTTCCACGCGACCGATCGTATCTCCCACTTCAGTATGATCATCCGTGACAGGTATTTCGTCGCAAAAGCCTCGGGCCTGTTCGTTAGACCATTCTGCATCATGTTTACAATAGGTGCCCGCGCGGCATACGCGAATCCCCATTTCTCTGGAAGGTACCTTGGTCATTGCAGTGGCATGGGTTGCATCGCCAAAAACCACTGCCCTTTTTCCCACCGAGTTCTGGCGGTCGATGGATCTTGGGGACCGAGCAGCTTGGGAGACAGATCTGGTTTGTTGATCGATATAAAGTTCGTGATCGACTTTTTCTTCGAGGGAGGCGGGAGACCGTTTGCCAACGCGCTCCTGCGTCTGTCGTATCCATTCGGCTGTCTCCACGATCCCCGCGGGAGTCGTGGATATGCAGGGCGTCCCAAATTCTTCATCCGAATAAACTGCTGCCATTAGGCCCACTTCCCGGTGAGGTACGGGGTTAAACCGAGCTTTCGGTGGATTGTGGGGATTTCCTATAAGTGCTCCCTCGGGAACTATTTGGTTGATCCCGATGCCTATACCCCGTAACGAGCGTTTCAATTCACGGCAATCGTGCTGATTGTGGGAACCCAGCGTCGGGGTACCAATAGTATTTGCAGAAGGTACATTGACGGGGGATCGGCCTAAAGTTCCCTGCCTACGAGCCTTATTTGGATGATGCCGAATCGCTTGTTCCGAAGTACCATCTGCTGCCTGAGATTCATCTACCCGATAATGGTTCACATCCGCAGGAATCGCGTCGGAATCGGAAGTGATAGATGCTCCACGCACAAAGTGTTGCAGATCCTCCTGCAGGATGCTGGAGGTACAGGTGGGTGTTGGTGTAATTGAATCGGGACGTTCTTCCTTCCCCTTTCGGGTAGTATTCTCGACAACTTCCTCTTGGGACCCGCGTGCCAGCACATGGCGATCTACCGTGCTGGCGGTCACAGGGGTGAAATCTCTATCCCTTTCTAGCATGGGGCGCATCACATTGGAATAGTCATCTCCCAAAGGGGCATGCGTAGTAGCGTGTGCGTTTTTGGAGGAGCTGGCTATTCGAGGGGTTCCGATATGGGCGGGGCCCGCGTGCATCCGATGAGCTGGTTTCGTGGGGAAGATTCTTTTTCTCCATTCCCCTTTCATTCTACCCCGCAGCCACTCCACTTGCCATAATACCTTATCCGTCGCGCACGTCGGGAACCTGGCGTTGCTTATTCGTGGTCCGTAGGATGAATTAGACCTGGCGCGGGAGCAACAAGCCAGTTTCTCTGATAAGTAGCTTCTTCCCGCCGTTCGCCCAGGAATGAGGAGGGGAGAAAAGAAGGATGGGACGTAAGGACTCGAACCTCCGTATGACGAGGTAAAAATAGGTTGCCTTACCGCTTGGGCGCACCCCGTGACAAAAAAACGCGCACCCGCCGATGCTGCTTAGCACTCTTGGCGGTGGGGTTGTTGCCGAATCGTCAATTTTATATTCGTGCCGGTACTTAGCTGCGCAGGACCCTTCCACGGAACCTAAGCATTCTTTATTACTGTTTGCGCGGATGGGACGGATAGATTGTTGAACGCTATGAATAACTTTATTATGAGAGCAGAGAGGTACGGAATGCGGAGCCGGGGTGGGGTGCCCGGCACGGCACGTAGTTGATATCGAGCATCCCCGGGAGGGGATTCGCTAGGTGGAAGTAGCGGTGAGCCCGTATAAACATGTGCCGGGTGGGTTCAAGTACTACATTAACGGGGGGGGGCTCGCGCTATCACCTGATTTCGTTAGGGCGGCGGGTCCTTTCCGCGCTGTGGACTCTTGCAACAAGCCCTACTGCCTGGAGGGGACCAGAAACGCCAGTTACGTTAGATATCTATACGGAGAGTTTCACGCCGAGCACCATTTTAGCCAAATCACCCGAAGCTTATGCAGCTTCCGACCCGACCGCGAATACAATGCCAATTACACCGCTGCTCCCCCTCCTCCTGGCCCCTGCATGGCAAGCCTCTGTAAGTTTTCGATAATACCTTCCTCATCGTGCGTCGGTTCATCGCCTAGAGAGCCCTTACATTCGATTTGATTGAAGAATCATTTATTTAAACGTAAGCTCGTTGACGGCTCCTCGCCCCCTCCTGCCCGCGGCACCGGCGGTCGGAGCATCTTCACGCTCATCAATTAATGGAGTCGGTAATGCCATGTGATTGTATACGGATGCCGCAATGGATTATCGTGATTATGGTAGCGGGACGGCAGGCGATGGAGCTCGCCGGCTTCCCTCCCGCCTGATCCGTATCATTTACACGCACCCCCATCACGCAGCAAACCGATTGCGCGCATCAGAAACTTACTTATTCGTTGCTTGGTACAGGCGCACACGGGATAAGGCTTCATTGCATTCATTTTATTTGACCACGCCCGGGGCCGGGTCCCCTTGGAGCAGGGGCTTTGCGAATGATGCGATAGTACGTCTCGTCGGCGAGGAACAGGAAAGGGGGACGATCAGACGGATCGTCGGGCATCTTTCCCGTCTAATTCGTCACGCGTCGCACATAACTGCGTGCCGAAAATGATTGCCCTCGAGCAATAATCTTTGCAGTTTGAACTCATTCCGTTCGTTCCGCGGCGGAGGCGACGGGGGGCTCTTTCCCACATGACTTGGTGGGGATTCAGCGATTAATTAATCGGAATATTCAGTCAGAGATTGATCATTCACCCCATTCTACCCCTACCGGTCACGATCCCGGAGATTACGTCACGTTTACTCCAAAGTTGCTCGTCCACACGGCGGTTATTTCTTTTGTTTCTCCTCTTGTCCCCGGATCCCTACCAAATGATCCTGGCCGTAATCCTGGGCGTAATCCTGGGCGGAAGGAATGAGGTGATTGGGAATTGGTCGGATAGGGAAAAATAATCAAGAGGCCTATTGATGCCTAGAGTATGCGCACCCGGCTGGTCCTCCTGAAGAGACGGATAATTCGAATCCTCGCCGACTCAAGTCATTGCGGCGGGCGATGCAACAAATTAGGAATCAGCCGCTCGAGTCCGCTTGGCAATTTTCCCCGGGCCGCTAAAGGCGTATCGCAGTATCAAAGTCATCGGCGTTTGCGTTAATTACCTCCAGGATCCGGGCGCTCCGACAGCAGTAGCTGCTACAACCACGCATGAGTCAGAGTGATTGATTCGGGGGGAGGGGGGGGCACAGTAGCACCCGCATCATCTATCACGTATGAAGGCCGATGAGTTTACCCTTTATTCGACCCATCGTTCGTCCCGTCGGGCATTGGCAGCTTTCCGCACAGACGACGCATAGAATGAGTCACATTTCGATTGATACAAATCTGTACACGACGGGGCAAGCTGGGAAGCTTTTTACGAGCAGGGGCCGCGATAGCCGGAATATAGATTTCTCATCCGAACGATCAATATCGGTGCCATCTCGCTCGCCGTCTCTTCGAGCCATTGCGACGATGCATCTGAATCGCGTTAGCCTATTTTCCGCGCCGGGCCTACGTCCCGCTGCGGTAAAGGCAAATCGATTCAACAGAGTCCTACTTTTTCGCTGCTACTATTGTACTAGCCGCGGCGGGCGGCTCCCGATCAAGAACTTTCCCAACTCAAGTGAGAGACAGATTGTACCGCCGCTACGTGACCACCCCCCCCCCTAGCGAGTCGCTTTATCGCTCGTTTCACCCCCAGACACTAATTGTTGGGGCACCGCCGGCTAGGGAACGAAAAATGATGGATCATTACTATTCCCTTTTGGTACAGACCATTACTTCATACCGATCCTTGTTCTAGGATGAGGGAGGGATTCGGAAACGGGTTCGGAGGTTATTGCGCAGCTTACCATTTCAGTTCCGATCGTTGCGTCGGGCCCGTTAGTGATTGCTTCGCTAGCAGCCCGGAAGGGCAATTCATGATAGTTCGGACGAGTCGTACTTTCCAAACGTGGAAGTGGAAATAATCACATTGATTCCGCATTCGCTAACTGAAGTCGAAGCAATCGCGCTGGCCGCCATTCCGGATTCCCGGAAGTAGGTCATCATCCCGCCGTGCAGAGCACCCCTGCCGCCGGGGCGACCCCTTTTCTCGTCGCACGCACCGGCCCGGCGAAGTAGTAATAACGATTTCCGCCCCCCCGCCGCGGAACGAACAATCGGAAGCAGTTACGACGCTGTTACTGCTGAATAACGGCGGAGGGTGCGGTCCGGCGTCAGAAACGTAAGTCGTTTCATACGACCAGTCTATCCGGTACTGGCGGCGGATCAGCCGGTATTTACAAGATTGGCAATTCATTCCGTTTATCCCGCGGGGGCGGCTAGTTACACTACGTAAATGCGTCGCAAGGGAACCGTAGCTGCTGTCGTATCGCGTGAAAGGACTAATCGTAGGAAGGGGGGGGGGGCGTGATCCGCCGTCACAAATTTCTTATTTCGGTCCGAAACTCCCAATGTTTGGGAACCGACGCATCGGTGGTCAGCCCTTGCCGACTCTGGTGCGACGCCGCGGCAGGCAAATCAAAAGATTGATATAACTTAACGGCTATTCCGCGAACCGCTTTCGTTCGTAGTACATGCTCCGACTCCTTCAACCGAACCACCGCAGACGACATATGCCGTAGACCTGTGGGTATAGAGCCGAAGAAAGCTTATACGGTTGTCTCTGGATCTGTTCGTTCTTCATCGTGTTGGTGTTACCGCCGCGCATCCTCAGCCCCCGTACCGTATTTGATTCTCCAAAGCAATAGGTTCATCCGTTTATACCTGTTTCTGGGGCAGGGAGGACTCAGTATGCTCCTTAATAGCTTCCTTCAGAAGGGCTTCTGCCCGTTCCGTAAACGTTTTGGTGGAGCGTATGATTTCTGTAAACTCGGGTTTATTAGTTACCAAATATTCGCGCAACTGGGCAAGAAATTCTTGAACTTGTCCAATCTCTGATGCATCCAAGCATCCGCTGGCTCCGGCATAAGTAGTAGCCACTTGTTCCTCTACCGACAAGGGCGCTGATTGGGATTGCTTAAGCAACTCACGCAATCTTTGACCCCTCGCCAATTGGTTGCGAGTAGCTTTATCGGGATCAGAGGCGAATTGTGCAAAGGCTTCTGATTCCGCGAATTGAGCTAATTCCAATTTGAGTTTCCCAGCCACCTGTTTCATAGCTTTAGTTTGAGCTGCGGATCCTACTCTAGATACGGAAATACCCACGTTGATCGCAGGTCGAACTCCGGCATTAAATGGATCTGCCGATAAGAATATTTGTCCGTCGGTAATGGAAATGACATTGGTGGGAGTATAAGCCGAAACATCTCCGGCTTGGGTTTCCACTATAGGCAAAGCAGTCATACTTCCCTCACCAAGCTGAGAACTTAATTTGGCTGCTCGTTCCAGGAGACGAGAATGCGGATAGAAAACGTCTCCGGGATAAGCCTCTCTACCTGGCGGCCTCCTCAGTAGAAGAGACATCTGTCGATAAGCCTGTGCTTGTTTAGAAAGATCGTCGTGGATGATTAAAGTATGTTGCTTACGATACATGAAGTATTCCGCTAGAGCCGCTCCAGTATAAGGGGCTAAGTATTGCGATGTGGCGGAAGAATCTGCGGTCTCTGCTACCGCAATAGTATATTCCATTGCGCCTCGTTCTTCGAAGGTACTAACTGCCTGAGCCACGGAAGATGCTTTTTGGCCAATAGCCACGTAAACACATATTACATTCTGACCCCTCTGATTCGGAATAGTATCTGTAGCAACTGCTGTCTTACCAGTCTGTCTGTCTCCAATGACCAGTTCTCGCTGGCCCCGCCCAATAGGAATCGTTGAATCGGTAGCAATAAGACCTGTTTGCATTGGTTCATAGACGGAGCGCCGCGAAATGATGCCGGGGGCGGGAGATTCGATTGGTCTGGATTCAGAAGATGCAATTCGACCTTTGCCATCAATGGGTTGAGCTAAAGCATTCACAACACGACCCAGATAGGCATCACTTACTGGTATCTGAGCAATTTTACCCGTTGCTTTCACGGAACCACCTTCCTGTATGGCCAACCCATCCCCCATCGAAACAGCTCCAACATTGTCCGATTCCGAATTTGGAGCAGTTCCTACTGTACCATCCTCAAATTCTACTAATTCCCCTGCCATCACTCCGTCGAGACCGTGAATGCGGGCGATGCCATCCCCCACCTGTAGTACAGTGCCAGTATTAAAAACCTTAACTCCCCGATCATACTGCTCGATCTGTCCGAGGATGATACTGCTAATCTCGCCGGGCCGAGTGTTCACCATTAGCGTCCGTTTATGATTACTTAGGAGATAGGACCTATAAAGGAAGCTAGTCGGTCATTTCCCACCATACCCTTCGGTAGTCCAATATGATGCTCGATTGTACGCGAGTGCATTTCGTAGTTTAAACGAATGTCCAAAGCTTCCAAGGCTCTCTCCAACGCAAATTGCGCAACTTGCTGGCGGACCTGCTCAATCGCTCTCTGTTCCTCGAAGCGAATAGTAGCGTTCTTGGAGTCTTCTAATCGTTTTAAATCCTTGTCGGCAGAGTCGGCCAAATTTTGTTTTTCCCTCTGCACCCCCGAAAGGCCGTTCATGCGAATCTCGTCCGCCCTAACTCTCGCTCGCTGCAAGCGGGCACGGGCCCGGTCAAGTCTATCCGCGGCTTCCTCATACCGATTCTCCGCGTCGCGGATAGCATTTAAAACAGTACGCTCACGATTATTCAGTAAATCACTTAATGGAAGTGGATCATCCATGGATCCCGTAAATCAATAGTCTCTCCCCGGACCGCACGCGAATCTTTCGATTCATCCGGCTTTCTCGCTCGATCCTTCGCAACAATGACGAAGAATATGTTCAGGCGTGCCGCCCTCCTTACTCGTATCCCGTCATCGTGACCCCCCATCTGTGGTGAGTTTATAGACAAGACTCCGAGACCTCGGAAGGGCTGGCTCTCCAACGACCGGATCGCTGGTGAGGTTGCTTCTCCTTAGAACGATTGAAAATGCGCGGGTTGTCGACTCGGTGTTCAAGAATCGCGAAATCCAGCGATTTTCGGTGGGGGGGTTCGTCGGGAAGGATCGAATCCTCTTTCATACGATACGAGTGTTATATATCGAGTGAACCCCCAATCGCGTTCCCGTTTTTCCCTTGCTGCGTGGGTACCGACCGCGATGGGGAAGGATATCCCAATTGTACCCGGACTTCAAGCGGTGCAGCTTTAGCCATTTCGATTGGATTCCCCGACAGGTTGTTGGTCATTCGCGCACGGAACGGTAATTGCGGATCACTTACCAGTCCCGCGAAATGCTATGATTCTTCCGGCGTATCGATCCCTCGGGGCAGAAATCATTCGTTGAGGCCATGCGCTTTCCCTTATCGCGAGGCGCAGCTGGGTAGGACCAGCAAATTCACTTAGATATTCGACCCGCACACACTCCCCTTCCGAGGTAGACTAGTGAGGCGAGTACTACCCCTAAATTAATCGGATTCGTTTCTAAAAGGTTGGTGTTTAAGGCAAGACCTCCGGTGGGTCGGCGCGCGGTAGCAACGGAATCGATCGCGTCTCTCATACCCCCCCCTCGTCGCGGGTCGTAACCATTACCTACCCGGAATTAACTCACGCAGCTCCTCCCCCAGCTCCTCCCCCAGCCCCCCCACTTTGCTCGAACTAGTTGAAGTACGGGGTGAGGATTGGCACCACCACCATAACCTTTTGTTCCCAATCCATCGCCGCGGCACAGAGACTGTCTGGAAATGCGTGCTTCCCTCGAACCGCCGCGGGCGTGGCTGAGAAGTCGTCAATGGGAATGTTTTGTATACCGCTCCTCACTCGGGGGAGTAGCAACGTTAATTACTCTATTATCCGACCGCCCTTCCTCCGGCGCAGGCGGAGGATCGAACGGGCCAACAGCAAGAGGTCACCTTGGTCGCGCAAGCGTCTCTTGAATCGAACAGATGGGTTTGCGGATAGGAGTGCTAGAGCTGCAACTGGTCCGTGGATGGTTAGGGCTTCCATAAAAGCTGGACTTAGCAATGAGGTACCTCGAATCTTACCTTCAGCTTCGGGTTGTCTTGCAATACCTTCCACGGCTTGGCCTGCGGCGGTACCCTGACCAACACCAGGTCCTATTGAGGCAGGACCTACGGCTGGTCCGGCGGCAATAACGGGGGCAGCGGAGATCAGGGGGTTCGTATGGTGATCTCCTGTTACTGGTGGGGCAGGGAATGGTCGTCGGGGACATCGCCCCTTACTGACCAGGAGTTTTAACTGACTCCCGAATTTCCCTTGTTCCACTCGACATGTCTCTTCTAGGCGGTAGTACCGCCCGGGGGTGATTCCGCTTCCGGTTATTGTTACTATTATCACCCCCCCGCGCCTCTCCGGTCAATCACATACCTGTTTCTCTCAACCCGCCCATCACGTATTCAGACGAATCATTGCCCCGCACCCTAAGTATCAATAGGAATAAGGCTTTAGCACACCGGCGGTTACTTACGGAGTTTGTCCGACTCGGTCGGCAACGGCATGTATGGCACGAGCAACCGCATCTGTTTGTGGAAACGAATTATCATAAATTACTGCGCACCACTCTCCCGCGCACATTTCGCAACGTTAGTACCCCGGCGTCGCGGTAGTAGGTCCATCGGCGGCAAGCACTAGAAGTTTCTTCGTATCCTTCTCGTATCTCAGCATGCGCGGAGTAGCCTCTATGCATGCTTTGACGAAGGTGATTGTGCGAATCTTTAAAGTAATCATGCCTCGGAACCGAGCGGGCACGCGGCGGGAACCAAGAATCATCTTTCTGTGACTAATGATGATCCTCCATGGGTTCCCCTATATAAGCCGCAGCTGGAGTTGCGAAAATTGGAGCCTGAATGGCACTCGTGAACAATCCCAATAGCATCGTAGGTGTAGGAACCACTGGAGGTACCGGGGGAATGGGAGCGGCAACCACCGATTCATCAGCTAATATATTACCGAGGAGCCGAGAACTAGGCGATGGTGGTTTGGTAGAATCTTCCAAAATATTGATCGGTAGGAGTATCGGGGTCGGTTGCATATGCTTACCGAAGTAGCTCGAACCTTTTTTGCGAAGACCGGCATAAAAATGTGCTGCCGATGTAGGCAAAGCTGGAGCGACAGTGGTGTTAATATCATTCGTCGGCGCAGCTAGCTCCCCGTGAGGTGGTTCCGGAATTCTCCGAGGGATAGGGGCGCCCGACCGATTGGGAACGGAGATAAATAGGGACATAGTTCCGATGAAGGGAACCCGGGAACGATACCCTTCCCCGATTCGAGTTCTAGCCAGGTCCCGGGGGAATTCCAGGACATATTCTGCAATATTCTGACTACCGGACGGAACGGTTCGTAAATCTCGCCGAGTGCCCAAAAGGGCCAGACCCGGTGGAATGGTAATTACGACCCGGGGGGTTATAAGTACTTGTCCATGAACCTGAAGACCACCCATTTGCCGGTAAGAGTGTTGGCCCGCCTCTGCACCGGATACACCGTATAAGTCTCGAAACGCAGTAATGGTAGACAGATATGCTTCGATATGCGTATCACTCCTTGCAGGGACCCACCGCTCGGAAATATCTCTTGCTCCTACGTCTCCGGCCCGGCGACCCTCACTCATCGAACGAGCCGTAGTTGCGTTATGCAGCACTACTTACGTGCGCACGTGTATATGTATATATATATATATATGTATATGTATACACATGTATATGTATATGTATACACATGCATACACCTGCGTTGCATATATTCGTGTATGTGAGCGCATGTAGTTTCCTGCAGATCCAGAATGTAATTTCCATTGCCATTTCCCTGCCCAGGCGCAGCAGCCGTATTGACTGCTTCTGGGTAACCATTATAAAGAACTAATTATTCACGACCTTCACGAACCGCTAGCGTCGATTTGTTCGGGATCCATCGAATGGAAGCTCTGGGATCATCGTTGGCCGGAATTGGTGTATCCGCGAGGTCTGGATCGCAATCCGTATCTACTAAGGGTATGGTTGGAATGCCTGAAGCAGCGCGTTCCCGAACGGCAGTGAGTTCTTTCCGTTGATTAACAACTATTGCGGTGTCGGGCAAACCTTTCATGTATCTAATTCCCCCTAAGCTCCTCCGCAGTTGAGCTAACTGTCTTTCCGAAGCGGTTGCTACCCCCCCCATAGAGCCGCGAAGCCGTTGCTCAGCTTTATCCTCTAGATCCTCCAACCTTTGAGGGCGTGCCTCCGTGGTAAGCCAATTAGTCGACGTCCCGCCAAGCCGCCTCTCATTCACGTAATGACATTGAGCCCTTATAGCCGCCGATCGAATAACGTCAGCTGCTTGGTATCTTGTACCTACAATTAACAGCTGTTTACCCTTGGCCGCTGCCCCGGCTACCAGGTCACGTGCCTCCGATGATGAACGAGCGGTTTGTGTGAGATCTGTGATATGAATACCCTTACGTTCCGTCAAAATATAAGGTGCCATTTTGGGATTCCACTGTCGGGCTTGATGACCAAAATGGACCCCTGCCTCCGTCATGTCTTCCAAGCGGATATTCCAGTGTTTCGTTCCCGTTCCCACTACTCCTCCCCCTTCATAGGACGGGTCTCCCCGCCGGGGAACCACAATATAGACCGGATTTTCGAGATGAATGGATAAGCCTAGGATTCTCTACCGACGAGTCGAATCTAATCAAGTTATGCCCCGCCGGCAAGCAGTACGGACAGTGATGAGGTTCGGTTCGCTTCCTACCCGGCCGGGACTCGCCCGGACCCGGATGCGCGTAAGCGGCTGCTAAAGTCGTTTTTCGACATAGCATATTGATGCTGATGCATCGCGAGCAGTTCCCTCGCCGGGGAGGGGGCGAAGTTTCGTGCCGTTTAAAAAAAGATTTTCCGCATGAAACGGGTTGCCTTCCGTTTCCGAAATCTCTCCTGATTCACCCAACGAAACGACTCGGCAAAGCGCCCCCTCGTAACCGGTGCCGGCCGGTATCGTACCACCAACAATAATACTCTCTTTTAGGCCCTTCGACCAATCCATTTGACCCCTAATAGCAGCTCCGGCCAATGCTCTGGTAGTCTCTCGGGAACTCGCTTCGGGAGTGAAACTCTCGGTATTGAGAGATGCTCTTGTTATTCCCAAAAGTACGGGTCCGAAGGTAATGTTCGCTTCCAGAGCACAATCCATTCTTCGAGCTCGCGATGCTTCAATTAGCTCCCCAGGCGGGGAAGCATTAGCCATTCCATCTTCCAGCGCGACCATTTTTGAGGTGACCTGGCGCGCAATCATTTCTACATGCTTGTCAGCTACCTGCACCCCCTGGGACCGATACCCCCTACCAATACAATCAACCGAGTTTACCCGGCCCCGTTCCAAGCTTATTCTAGCACTTGGAAGACGGCCCAAAGCACGCCCGAAGATCCATGCCATGCCGCTGCTCCAACTTTTGAAACTTCCCTTTGGATCCGTTGATACTAAGGTATTGGGGCGAGGCTCCAGAAATCGCTCGATCTTGGGAGGGCCTTGGAAAGTAATATCTTCAAATCTTAATCTTTCGCGTACTAACGTTACTAGTGCGTCTCCCTCCCCGGCGACGCTGCCGAAGCCACCACGAACGGTTGCTCCCTTACTGGCCAAATATGGTTCGGCCGATCTAGTAACCGCCGCGGATTCCGCCCCAATGGCCTCGGCTTGACAGGATTGATGGGGTAGCCCGCTGGATTTGTACACGGACACGCCTCCGCAAATCAATCGCCCGATACTGGCTGATCGAGGTGCCGCCGTGCATGAAGGCGATGACGGTAAGCATCGAGTTGGGCTGGATGGACATAAGCAGTCGGAACTTCGGGTTTGTTTGCGCATAATAAGCTGAGAATATGCTCGATCCTCGTTTCGCAGAAACCACTTATCGAGAACTTCCGAAGTATCCTTAAGGGGGTTGCTAGTAGTGGAATCTACTGAAAAAATGTCGCAAGCCAAACAACGGTGACGGGTTAACCGCCGGCAGGGAGCCGAGTAGCCTGTACCGTGCGTACCCGGAAGACCTGGCGTTTCCAACGGAGCCGCTTGTGCAGGATCGCCCGGGGGGGGCACAAGGAAGGCATCCGTAATCATTATTGGATCCAATCGAGTGCCCCGCTCATCATGCCGCGGATACGTCATCGATGACGCGGTGCCACGGAGCAGTGGGTTCGCAATAAAGGGAATTGTCATATCGCTACCGCGATTACTGCTACCGGCGGGTCTCCCCCCGCCCCCGGACACATGCGTGGTAGATGGAGGTATTCGGCAGGCATTGTCCTGAAACGAGAAGATCGAAAAGGATGTCCTTTCTTGAGAACCGGGTGGGATACGAGGAATACCTTCATGTTGACCAGATACTAGGTTATTGCCGTTGGGGTAGCGGCCGACGCGGCGGCAAATCCCGTCGTCGGAGATGTATTTTGGACCCGTTCCCATATCATAACTACCACCACGTATCGAGGTATACCCTATCGAACCGCGGTTGGTACTTGCGCAACACTTAGCGAATGGGGCATCTGTAACCACTTCGATGGGAGGTGCATCTTCCACGGTAAGATTATGTTTCCGCTGGTCGGAAAGCAGACGATGTGGTTGTGCCGGCTGGACACCCGTGTAACCGACTCCATTCACGCCACGAGGATATTGAATGGCGGTACCCCCTTTCGCCCCCCGACCCCCTTCCCCCAGCGAATTCCAACTCGGGAGTTTGAATACGCCCGACGACTCTCCGCGTGTTTCATGCCTTTCCGTTGTAAGTCTTCCTCTCCCCTCCCTTTCTCCTCTCCATGATGAAGCGAAGGCTTTATCTGTGGTGTACGAGACAACGCGCCGACGATGATTCCAATTCATAGATTCGTCGAATGCGCCGGGTGCCCTTGCCGGCGGCACCGAAGCACCCGCCGACTGGGATGCTGTCCCACCACTGGGTTCTTTCGTGCAAACGGCGTTCCTTCTAAGCAATATTCCCATTACGGATCCTTCGCCGCATACATCTTGCGTCCCCGCTGATTCTCCGGTTAACCAACGGCCGTAAACATCCGAGAAGGAGGCGGCCATTCGTGTACCTACACGGGCACCATTCGCTCTTAATGCCGAATGGGTGGGGAACCCGTGTACGATACATCGTATATTTTCTGAAATCAAACGAAAGTGCCCTTCCCGCCCAACAACTATCCCGTGATATCTAGTGACGAGCCTCCTTGCTCCGTCATGTCCTATATCGATCTTTTTTATCACGGAACCGACTCTTATGACGCGAGACTCAATCGTTTCTGGTTTTGCGGTCGCGGCGTATCCAGAACGATCGTTTAAACTTCCATCATCGGCAACACGCAGAATTTCATTTTGCTGCATCTCAGGGACGGAGCGAGGGACTTTTTCTTTCCCGCATCTACCGTGCCAGCCGAACGAGCAAGAGACCCCCCCACCCTTTTTTTCGTGTCCATGCGTCGCCACTTTATAACTGTATGGCAGGGGGAGAGGTATGATGAGGTTCTCGCTCCTCCCGAGGACGTGGCTACACGTCCGATTAGAAGTGGGCGGCTCGTTGGGTTCGCCCGGATGGAGGTGGCATGGGTGGTCAGTATTTGTATAACCCCCCGTATACGGATCGGGGGGCGATTGGTTCCTCCCGGCCAGAAGTGGTCGAGCACCGATTCTATCTCCGCCACCATAAAATATGTACCGTGCGCCGCTGGCACGGGGCACCTTGCTGCCATACAATACCCGTACGTAACACGTCTCAGGTAATATATGGGTATTGCTGTACCTGCTGTACCCGGCAGGACTGCGACGCAGGACCTTCGTGCCCAAGTGCATTTCTCCGTACAGATTGGAATGAATGTACTTATGAACCCTTTCCCTCGGAACGGGTGCTGTCGCGCGAACCCCCGCAATAACTTGTTTCGCCTCCACGTGCTGGTTGTTCCGGACCGGAATTAGACTTTGCGATGGAATGGTTGGATCACGTGCTTCGTATTCATTCCTGGTGACAACGGATAGATCATCATCGCATATCCAAGCGGGGTGCCCGTGACGTGTCCTTGTGGGATGAACCGAATTGGCATCGAATGTGATGGTTCCGGTAAAGGGGGTTCTTACACGCTGCGCAGCACCACCCGTAAATGTTCCGCCAGTATGAAAAGTTCTTAGGGTTAATTGAGTCCCCGGTTCCCCGATAGACTGACCCGCGATAATACCTACCGCCTCTCCCGGCTCTACCGAGTCCCCGTGGGTCAAGCTCCAGCCATGGCGTAATCGACGGATCCAAAACGTGCTTCTGCGAACCAAAGGGGATCGTATAGATATTGGTTTTTTCTGAAAGGCTATCGATTGATCGGCGGGATCAGCCCCAGTATCCTGGTTGCGCACAGCAATGCATCTCGTGTCTGCATATGCATTATCCGTTGAAACGCGACCAATTAATCTTGATTGGGCAATCATTCGTCCGCCCTGCCTATCCCGAGCGGGATTCACGAATATACCCCGAACGGTACCACGATCCACGATACGCACAACAACACGCTGAACCACTTCGACGAGCCTACGTGTAAGATACCCAGCATCCGCCGTTCGTACAGCGATATCCGCAATTCCCTTACGGGCGCCGTGGCGGGGAATCATGTGTTCTGTTGGAGATAGTCCCTCGCGGGGATTGCTCCGAATAGGTAGATCGATAGTTTGTCCCTTGGGATCTGGCGTTGATCCTCTCGTACCTAGTAACTGGTGAGTTTGGGATATATTTCCTCGAGCTCCTGGAAGAGGCATCACGTGTACTGGATTCGAGGGATCGGTCATCCTGAAATTAGGATTCATCTCCGCTTTCGCGTACTCGCTTGTAGTATACCGGGCCTCAATCAATCGGCGCGATCTCTCCACCGCATGCACATTTCCATAGCAATAATGCTGCTCTTCAAACCGGCCCCGCGGTTCCGCGTCCCGGATAAGCCATTCCCTTGAAGGGGTCGTTATAAGGTCGTCAATGCCCAAGGAGGCAGCTGCATGAGTAGCTTGCTGAGAACCTAAAGTCTTAGGTCGATCCGGGGCGTGCGCCGTATACACCAGTCCGAAGTGGGTCGTTAAACCGCCAATGGATTGTTTCGTAGCGGCTCTATCCGTTACTTTATTACGAGATAGCGATTGACCCGGTTCCGCCGTGAAGCGTCCCTCTATTTCTATAAGATAATTAACCACCAATGGATCCTGGCTCTTCGCCGAGCGACGGGTTCCTCCTTCATCACCTTTTATTATCCGCCACCGCGGCAAGTGCGGGCGGTGCTATCATCACTCATGACTGGTCATTGATTGTACAGCTCCGGGGCGGTAAATGTTGCAACATTCTACGGTAGCGAGGGTACGTCTAAAGGTGATTCGATCCGTTGGTTGGAGGTGATACGACCGGCGGTTGTACGAACATATATGCCAAGTGTATCGTCACCCGCCCCTCCGGTTCGAAAATCCTCATGGATTTGATGACAAGTACCCTTGAATTCATATTGAACCTCAAGAGGCTCCTCCCGGTCGGTGGGGTTCATGATTCGCGGATCATCCGTAGGCCATCGAAGCCACAGGGGACTTCGCAAGTGTGAATCAACTTCCCTTTTCCGTAATCCCATCGCAGGCAGCGCGTCATGCCCGTTGGGATAAGGGGAGGCTTCGCGGTAGAAAGAAGGTGTCTCGCGCGAAACAGACGGATTGTTCCCATACCCCTGTAAATGATGACACTTACTTTTCCTGATACCCCGGCCACTACCAATCGTTAATGCATAAAGCCCAGGAAGCATATCTTGATTCGGTGCGGAGACGGGATCCCCCGTGGCTGGGGACAGTAGATTCATATGGGATAGCGCCAGTGGGCGAGCTTCTGCTTGGGCCCCAGAGGATAGAGGTACATGGACGGCCATTTGATCTCCGTCGGGGTCTGCGTTGAACCCTGTACGAACTAATGGGTGTAATCGAACAGCGCAGCCATCTGCCGAAATAGGCTCGAATGCTTGGATTCCCAGCCTGTGCGATGTAGGTGCCCGATTTAACAAGATGGGATGCCCTCGCATGACCTCCCGGAGCATTTCCCAAACAAAGGGTATTTTTTGACGAATCGGGGGCTTAGCGGCTTTAGTGCTAGGGGCAATACGCCTCCCGATCGAACCACGAATTATGAACGGCTGGAAAAGCTCCACGGCTATCCCTTGTGGCGATCCGCGTTGGTGCGGCGAAAGATAGGGGCCCACCACAATGACAGAACGACCCGGATAATCAACTCGTTTTCCAAGTAAATTCTCGCGGAACCTTCCTTCTTTGCCCCGAATCATGTCCGAAAAAGATTTGAAGGGTCTCTCCTCGGTATCCGTTACGGGTTTGCCGCCGATGCCATTGCCAATGAGCGCGTCCACAGCTCCCTGAAGCAGTTTCTTTTGACAAACGATTACCCCCTCCGGCGCAAGTATTCCTCTTGCCAAGGGATTACCTGGAGAATTGTTTCGAAAGATGATCCTTCTATAAAGTTCGTTGATATCTGGACTTACCGTTCGACCCTCGCCCAATTGGATCATGGGTCTTGGTTCGGGTGGAAGGACCAATAATAACGATAGAACCATCCGTTCCGGATTCGTCTTCGTTCGAACAGAACTCTTCATTAATCTAATATGTCTGACCAAAGAATCCTTTCCCCTTCGAATTGTCCGGTCTCCCAATTCATCCCCCATAAGCCCGCCACTTACCCGAAACCCCCGTTCCGCATGTGCACGATCCAAGGGGACTTTTGAATCTGGGCCGGCTAATAGTTCTCTGACGGCATCTCCCCCAGTAGTTGCCTCCCTTCCCATGGATTCATCGAAATCCGAGCGATGGAAGAAGCGAGGAATGGTTTCGTTCCAGGTCCCGTACTCATCATACTTCGAAAAGCCTCGTTTGAATTCGGGTGAGGTGGGTTTTTCGGTTACGGGCCTGGCAAAAAGAGGATTGGGGTGGGGTACTCCATTACGCAATTCCCCCCTCCACAGGACCGGGCGTGACGGTTTCCCTTCATCCGGCTCAAGCAGCTACTGCTCCACAGGAGCCCCTATCACGCAACTGCGGTTGGTTGGTCGTTCGGCCGGGTCTGACGATATCCCGTCGGTCGAGCCGGGGAGCCAAGCCACTCAATGCTCGAGCTATCCTAGGAATGAACTGATCCGTGACTTTCATTTGTTATGTGTGAAATGATCCATCAGTCGATAGCGCCGGGTAGCCTCATTCCCTTTAAGCGAAGTAGCTTATTAAAAAGGTACCTACCAATTCAATTGTCAGAATTTATCAGGGTTTCTCTTGCTTGTACTTCGATCCCTCCGCCGATCGATTCCTCAAGTCCTTGACCTACCCCGGTGGTCGGTCGTCGCGCCGTCCGAGGTATATATGCGATGGATAAACCTCGTGCGGCCACATATGGGCTAAGGGCTGGTACGACGGGCTCGTCGCAGATACACCACTCCCAACATTTCTATGCCCCTAAGGGGCGAAGCGTTTTGACGAAGCCTAATTCACGAATGACGTGTCGGATAAACCGATTAATTGGTGACAAATGTATACATGCATTTCATGGACCATAGAAAAATTCTCTCCTTTTAGCGCTTCCATCACTCATGATTCCGAGCTTCACGTCACTTCTCGGGGGGGAGAGACGCGTCGGAATTGGGGGCATTATCATGCCGTTTTAGGGGCAGCTTATGATCAACCCATTGAATCGGAACTTTTTATCGGGTCACACATCGCGGTGTGCTAGGCTCTCCAATTCCTGCAGAGGCTTAGACAGGATATTCGCTATATGACTTGGAAGGTTTTTTAAATACCGTGCATGAGTTACAGCGCACGCTGATTCAATGTATCCCATCCGGTATCTCCGGACCCGGGATTCAACATATTCGGCTCCGCATTCTTTACGGAATATGGAACCTCCTCCATCTCCAGCACCCCGTCGGTATTTCTCGCAAGCGCGAATCCCGCTCCGAATAGGCCCAAATATTCTCTCACAAAATGTTCCATCTTTCTCTGGTTTTTCGCTACCGTAATGGAAGGTGCTGGGCTGAGTCACCCGTCCTACTATTTCTCCAGTGGGCAAGACTTTTTCGGCCCGGGCGCGGATCCGCTCAGGAGAAGCTAATCCTATTCGGGGATATTGGTGCTTATTCCGGTAAATTGTCGTGGTATTACTTGGTTCCCAATCGACCGCTCGAATTGTCCCGCCTTCCCGCGACCCATTGTTGAATACTAGATTCCTCTCTGTGATAGCCGGATCCGAATCCGGGGCCAAACGCCGTAGTTCTCGAACGGGCGATCGAAAAGGTTCCGGAGTGATTGTTCCGGGCCCGTATATTGGTTCCCCGGCTGCAACGGTACCAATCATTTCCCGGCGGGCCTGAACATGATCAGATTTCGTAGTAAGCATTTCTCGCAGGGTATGAGAGACGCCAAAACCCTCCAGAGCCCGAACTTCCGTCTCTCCTACTCTCTGCCCTCCCTGCTTGGACTTCCCTTTGAGCGGTTGCTGCGTGACACGCGAGTGAGGCCCGCCAGAGCGTGCGTGGATTTTCTTATCAACCTGATGAACCGGTTTCAGTATATGAGCTTTCCCTACCGTGACGGGTTGCTCAAATGCCTCCCCCGTTCTGCCGTCGATTGGTTGGCTTTTTCCAGGATTACCAAGTTCAAATAACCATGGATTAGCCGTTCGCTTACTAGCTTCATAGGTTTCGGAAAATACTAGCTTTCTTGGGGCCTCTCGTTCGTATCCCTCGTCGAAAGGGATTATTCTATGATGTCTCCCTGGGTGATGCCCCGCAAGACCAAGCACACGTTCAAGGATCTGTCCCACATTCATTCGCGAGGGTACCCCCGGAGGACTCGGTATCGTATCGATCGATGTTCCATCCTGTAGGTAAGGCATATCTTGTCTGGGCGCAATCTTCGAGGTAATACCCTTATTACCATGCCTCCCAGCCACTTTATCACCCACCTGTGTTTCGCGCGCCTGCAGGACATATACACGGACAACCCTCGTATACTTGGACGTATCCCCCGGGTAGATCCATCTGACATCAATGATTCGACCTCGTCCGCCCGTCGGTACTCTGGGGCGGGTTTCTTTCGCAGTAGTTATGTCAATACCAGGAATGGCTTGCGGTAAGTTACTTCCCGGAGCTTTCGGTAATTCTTCTGGATTCCGGGGTGCTGGTTTGCCCGCCGAGACATCTCCGGTTTCTACCCAGGACCCCGGCGGGACGGGGCCACTCTCGTCCGAATGGCGGGGGAAATAATCATCCGAATGAGGTGTCTTCCTGGTAATTATCTCGGCAGTTCCTTGAAGTGTTACGCGGGCTCCCGCCTCGTATCTCTCGGTATGAATAGACGTGTAGGTATCCCCAAACGTCAGACGTTCGCTGATAGGTACGGGGTCCTCGGAATTGTAGCCCTCCCAAGGCATGTATGCCATTAATATATTTCTTCCTAAAGCCAACTCCCCTCCCTCCGTGGCCCTGCCGTCCGCTATGATCTGTCCTTTCCTGAGGAACCCGCCATTACCAAATCCTTTGGACCTCTGGTGCACACAGGTATTATTATTATTGGAGCTTTGATACATGATCGATTTAGTATCTACCGTCTCTCCGTCGCTGGCTAAGGTTGTTCCCCCACCACCAATGTAATCGATTCTCCCCCCTCGTGTGGCTGTAGCTGCATCCCCTGAATCCAAGGCTACCTGACCCTCCAGTCCTGTTCCCACAAAGCGTTGTTCGGGTCTGAGAAGTGGCGCAGCTTGGCGTTGCATATTGGAGCCCATTGGGGTGCGATTCGCATCGTTATTTTCCAGGGAAGGGGTGAGAGGGGCTCCCGCAGGGAAGTTTTGTAAGGGCGGAATACTTCGTAAATGTATCTGGTTCCACGCAAGAGTCACGGATTCCTGTCGATACCAAGCTGCCGCGGTTTGCCTCCCCCGGTCTCTACGATACACGGATAGACAGGTTCCCGTAGCTATTCGATAGCCCTCGTCCGCCGCCGAGACATGGGCCACAATATCATTCCCTTCGGATGAGACTCCGGAGATCCTACAGAAGGGACTCGTTAAATACCCCCAATGATTAACGCCCGCGTGCAAGGCTAGCGACGAGATAAGTCCAGCGTTCATGCCTTCGGATGTTTCGATGGGGCAGGCACGTCCATAATGACTGGGATGAATATCCCGCATCCGGGAACTTGCAGTACGTCTTGCCAACCCTCCCGGGCCTGGGGAACTCGGTTTTCGTTTATGTACCATCTGCGTCAATGGATTAGTCTGATCCGAGGACTGAGAAAGGGGATGCGAACCGGAAGATTCTTTCAAGGTTGTTAATAATGGACTCGAATTTACTACGCCTCTCGTGGTCGGCACGTTCTTGCGTCGAGCCGCCTTGCTGACCCCTCCGCGCACAGGATCCGCTAGACGCTCCGACGCCAATCTTGATTGATCTTGTAACGAATCCGCTACAGTACGTATACGCCGATTCTTTGGATGATCCATATCATCGAGGTTGCCTACCCCAACCCCAGTCCCGATCGAATAATCTATAGCGGCCGACATATCTCTCGGTAATGGGAAAATCTCATTTTTAGATACATCTAGATCGGGTTTTTTGTTCGAATCTGTTCGGCCAATCTCTCCTATTTCGAACCTCGGTTGGAAAAACTTTTGTCGCAACTCCTCAAACGTATCGGACAATTCCGGGTATTCGTCCGTGCCATATAATGATTTGCAAGATTCTGGTACGGCGTGTTCCCCTGACCAAGCTTCGTTCTCCCTTGTTGCCCCCCCGGAAGTTTCGGGGTAACAGGTATTTTCTAAAATTTCTTTCATACTTGAACCCATAGCCAGTGACAGAGGCTGTATGGGTGTTTTCCGTTTCTTTCTCACGCGAACCCATATTCTGTTTCTCCCATCGAGTTCCGGTTTCGACTTGCCTCCCCTGTTCGGAATTGTTGTGCCTGCGTACATGGGATTTCCGTCCGAGCCTCGTTCCAGATTGTGATAAGTGCCGGGACTTCTTAAGATCTGATTGATTGTAACTCTATCAATTCCATTCACTACAAGGGTACCTTGAGGGCTCGTCAAGGGGATGCTTCCAGTATATACGATTTGCTCCCCCGTGCATGCCTTTCCCTCCCGGGTCAGCCGGACTGGCACATATGATTCAGATGGATATGCAATGGACTCGTACGCGGCATCTCTCTTGTCGCTCAACGGTTCTATAATGTAATATCGTCCACCGAATAGTTGAGGTCCAATCTCTCGATCTGTATCCCCAATCACTGGAGAATCATCCGGTTCTTCCGCCGATCCCCGATCGACGGAACGATAAGATGCTTCCAATTGTGCCTCTCCGGGATCGGGCATTACAAACATTTCCTGATTCGTCCCTAATACCGTGCTTGATTCGATCCTACGTTCCCATCCACCGGGGTCGGTATTTGCGTACTGCTTCCCCTTCCTCGCGCCTTCACCTCCACGAAGGGGTTTCGAAATTGCCGGTGCACCCATCGTGGCGGGTGTATGCCGTAGCGGAAACATGCTTTCCGTTTCCAAGAACCGACTACCACCGACGGCACCGCTGTATGGTTCTGGGGGCGGGTAGAGGGGGTTGCAAATTTTGTCCATCCATCCACCCATCCCTAGCGAAGACTCGCCCGGGCGCCTCGTGTAACCGAGTGAACGGCTGGCTGCTCGGCTACATCACGCAAACCGCGCGCGTGAGTATTATCAGTTGTTTTCCGTATTGACGAGACCGGTTCCATATCCCCCCGCACCGACGCGCCAAGCCGGAGGTGCATATATCAGTTTCTCCGAGGCGTTGCTCGGTTGACGGCTCCTCTTTTCCGGCACGAGGGCCCCCCCGTAAGGACTTCATTCCGATCGTGATACACCGCACGCAGGATACTCCGAACGATGTTAGTGAACAGGTGCTTGACGATGGCAACGGTTCCTCATACTATCTATCATGGCGGGCCCGACGATATGTCACACGCGGCCGATGTATTTCCGCGGTAGTGGATAATAGTAGTAAGAATGAGATAGATGATTAACAACCCAGCCAACTATGCGCGGGCGGACGGGGAGAATCCCTATGGACATAGTCAATACTGCTCGGGCTGCCTTGACGGTAGTTTCCACATCTCCTCTTCCACTTGTGGTACGGGGAAGGAGTGGGCCGCGAGAAGTCGTGCCGGATAATCGATTTATTCAAGCTTGATTAGTCTCTTATGGATCCGCGGGAAATACGACGATACTACTGCCCCGCGACGCGCGTCCCTCGTTCCATTTAGACAAATATGATTCGTCGACGAACCGATTTGCGTTAGTGGTACGACCGCGAGTCAGATCCGTCGTTGAATTCCAGCCGAGTCTCTGCATCTCATTCAAACTTTGTGTATGGGAAACGACTCTTTTTCATCCCCGGCCCGCCATCGGGATTCGATCTGTAGTACCAGCGGCGGACCGAGGTGCCGACAGATTCTTTCATTTGTCCCGCACTCGTTCGACCGAGTCAATTGGTTTCGCGTCGACTCTTCCGAACCGGGTAGCCATACCGCACTTTGGAGGTTTCACTGGCGGGGATTCGACTGACCGACGGTACTCCGTGTATAGACGACGGAATTTCGACGCAGCAGCGCCGTATCTGGGAAGATAGCAGCAGTTCGCCGGCCGTGCATGTGAGGGCGTCTCGGACTATGCATCTAATGATTTATGCCCACCTGGCCGACCCAGGGCATGGTGCGGTTACTTGCACAGTCGTGCGGCAAGATCGATTCCCTCCCGCGGCCCGTGTGGGCGGCGGGCGTCTCCTCTCGGGGGGCAGCCCGTTGGTATTCTTTTATAACGTGCATGCTTGCGGGGAAATCCTGGATCTGCCGCGCGGCACCCACCCCCCCATCGAATAACGATTTCTAGAAAAAGATACTCGACTTCCACGAAGGGGGGGCGCTCTCGGAAACGATGCTGGTCAGTTGGTCAGTCCGCGCTATCTTCCAAGGAACCAATTCAATCGACCAGTCCATCTCGGCGGCAAATCTTGGCGGTTCGACGCTGCGCCGCTTCTTTTTCGACTCCGCCGGGTTCAGTCCGTAATCAAGCGGCCTCGTTACCGGCCGGATCGATCCGTCACGTCCCGATAAAGGGTATTCTTTTCTACCGACCGAGCAGCAACAGGCAGGCGCCAATGCACGCACCGGCGCGCCGGTTAAGCAGACATAAAAAGCCAGGGATTGGCAAGCATGGAAGTGATTTATGCAAACCCATTTGGGACGACCGGCGATCGGCGGTATCGCCGATCAACCAATATAGAAACCGGATAAAAGCGAGTCCAATTCATTACTGGGGCTCGATCGAGTCAAGTTCGTCGACGAGTCCCGCCCCGTTCCAGTAGACCGATGATCCATTCGTCTGCCGCGGCGGAGACAGAATCCGAATCATTATTATCACCTAATTATCAACCATTCCCACGCCACGTGCCAAACGAAGAGAAGCGGCGGGCCTACCATGTGATTTGACCACAACATGGATCAAGCGAGTAGCGGGTTCTCCGCAGGATCGGCAGATAAACGAAAACCTGTCGCTTCGACGGTACGTGCCTCCGCCCGACTCGCGAACCCGATATGTGATTATCTCCAACCGCTCGCTGTTACCCGTCCCCCCACGAGGATGCGGGGCACCGTCAGGGTCGTGTCCCCGGGATGGATCGGGCTATTAATTAATGGTAAGGGGTACTATTCCACTTCCCCTCCGGAACCCTGCCTCTCCCCGCGAGCACCGGCCGGAAGTAGTGTAAATCGAACGGGAATGCCGAGCAGATTCGTCAGCGGTCGGCAAATACTGACAATGACACGCAATTCCTCTGCGGCAGTAGTTGTCATATCGAAGAGTTCCCATCATCGTACGCCGCGGAACGGATATGGGCCCGATCCGTCGCAGCTCGGCTGGCTGTTTTCGCATAGGGAATGATCGGAGAAGCGGTAGGGATTGGAATGAGCGGTGCAGTGGCAATAAATGCGAGGATATTTACCTCCCCCGTAACCCCGTTATTCCTCCTAGTAATTAGAAACAATCCGCCGGGAAGACCTTGCCCTGCCATGTTCGGTTCGGCAGGTACCCCCCGGGTTTCACCTCATAAAGAACGGGATTAATTCAACCCCGGCGTACAATCGATCCCCTCAATCGAATGTAATAAGTAAGTACTTGTGCCCCCAGCCGGTTCCGGTCTGCTCTGGGATATCCAGGAGAGAGTATAGCGCGAAATGATCATTTGATTCGCCTGGTCCCGCGGCGCCACAGTGGTTCGTGATTTTTTGCTGCTGGCTCCTCAAACGAGCGTACCGAGAACGTCGATACGCAAATTTATGTTTACTTCACACACTCCATGGACTCGACACGGGGGAATGCCGCTTCGGCTCACATTCCAAACACACCATTGCGCTGCGGCAAATCGATCGATGCATCGTCGCCGGACGGATCGGTTGTGAGATCCGAGCGCTCTTGAGTATTTCTTTTTTAGCCAACCATTATTTCACGCCCCATGGAGTTCCGAGTCAGCAGGGAATGATACTACACCCCGAAAAGGATTTGGATTTCCACCTTCTAAAACATGGCGCTAATAATGGCGCGAGTTTTGCCCCACGGCTGGGGCTGCCCTTCACTCGCATGGTAATTGCCATCCCCCCGCCCGTGCTGATGCTGTTCGTTATGACGGTACAAGTAATGGATCCGTCTACGCGAAAGAGACAGTTACATCAATCTATGTCGTCAGTCTACCGTCGCCAAGCGAGGCCCCCCCGTGGAGGGTGCGCGCCCCCACAGCCCAACGGCTTGGATCGGATGTGACAATGTGCATGATCTCTCGGAAATGGGGCGCAGTCCCATCCGTTCGTATAGGGCGCACGCAAAAAGGGAGTAGTGGTTTGAGGGAATGGAAGGAGTCAACTCCCCCCCCCCCACCCATCCTCCGGAGTAGCTGCTAAAGCGACAAACAAGGATTCCGCCACCACGGCTGTTTCTGTACATCGGGGATGCTCTGCGAGAGGGGCACGTAGTATCGGAATCAGGAATCGAAATATGCATATGCCGTTGCAGGTGTTTGTCCGGGAACCAACCATACGAGAGACTGATAACGGTGGGTTCTTTCCGCCGGGGAAGCGGGCGGTACCTCGATGCCTACCGGCGGACCCATCAAGGAGGAGGCGGAATATGACCAATACACGTTTCCCTTTCGGGAATTAGGTTGACCGTGAAGAGAATAATCCAACTAGGAATTATACATTCTGATGAACATAGTACTTTCATACCGGAAACGTGAACCGAATCCCGAAACGTAGCATCTCCAAGATAAGATCGGGATTGGACACGTATTTCTGTACTGTACGTGTGTACGGGGCGCCATTATATTAAGGGAACCAGGGTTTATTTATGTCGCCTGAGCGGAGCAGTTCCGGCGGGATCTACCGCCGTATCTTCTATCGACTGGAGGTACGACGATCGGTAGTTGCGGGGAGGATAGGAACCGGAAGCTGCTGCCCCCTATCCGTATCCATCTATCAGTATTTGTAGCATATGCATGTACGTATGCATACAGGACTTAGTGTTACGTACGGATAAGCTGCGACGGATAAACCAATTAGGGGCGGTATGGCTAAGTATCGGGTGAAACTTATTCGCCCGCCACTACCACTGCGTTAGCCGGCCCCAATAGTAGGAGTGTGAGCCGGCGGTAGCAACGGTCCCCCGTACCGCGGGGGCGCACCACTCATCATCGAACATACTTTCTAACGGGTCCTCCTTGATGGTCGGTGTCACTGATTCAATGGCGCGCATAAGATGAATTTCCGCTGATTCACTGATACAGGCGAAAATTTGCGAAAGCTCTATTGGCCTCCGCGACCCGACGAGTCTCCTCCTTCTTGCGTACAGCATTTCCACTGTCTCTTGCGGCATCCATCGATTCGAGACTCGATTTGGAAGCCATATCCCTTGCCGGGCGTTTCCGAGGAGCCCACGATGACCGGCGGATAGCAGGTGCTTTTCCTCGTGCGGATCCCATCTCGGTAGGGACTTGGTAGGTGGAGCCGCTTAGGCGCCTCGCCCTCACCGTCGCATCAGGGGTTACTTTATGTATTGCTTGACGAGGAACGGATAATGGATTGTTTCTTGTCTCTCGCCCTATGTTTCTCACGGCACTATGGGGAATTCCGTAAGCCAGTGATTTTTTTCCGTTCCTGGGGACACGACAAACCGGCATGTTGACCAATCGGTTACGATAAATCGGATCGGCCCCTGCACCCGCGCTCCCTGCGTTACTTCGACGTGACGTGAATATTGGGAATGAACTACTAATCCTTTTTTCGGCGAAAGCTGGAAGTTGATCTATCACGGCCTTGTTGTCCCGCATCCCGCCGGGGTGGGTCCCTCCTTAAGCCGTCGGTTCAAAACCCGTGCGATGTTCGTCGCTGGGGCACGCTTCCCTTCAGTGTCGTTATTGTCCGAATAGAACACGCGATCTGTAGCGCTTAGTGCCTCACAGGCTAAGGTACCTGGTTGTGCTAAATGGGATTATTCACTTATCCACCAGTAACCGGGCATCTACTTCTCTATCTTCCACTGTCACTACCTGTTGCT